AAAAATAAGATATATAAATTATACTTATTAGCTTTAACAAGTAATGTAAGTATGTAAAGAAATTATTATGCAATTCTAGCTATGTATTAAGGAGAGCAAATTTGATATAAAAAGGAATATTATATATTTCTAGTTAATAAGCTCTAGAATAAATTTAATAATAAACGAAGTGAAGTGAAATATCTCAGTAACTTCAGGAAAAGAAATCAAAAGAGATTCTATGAATAGCGTGAGCGAAAGTAGATAAGTCTATTAAGTAAAATGGTTTATAAACTGTTTGTGCGCAAGCTAGGGGAACCTTCCTCAAAGACTAAATATGATACATAAGCGATAGATAATGGGCCGTGAGGTAATTAGAAGTTAGTAGTAATTTTATAAGCAGTTCTAATAAATTTAGTTTAAAGAACGTACCTTTTGCATAATGGGTCACCAAGTTAACATTAGATGCGAGAAAATTTCGTAGTTAAACCAAACATTAAAATAACGATTAGTGTCTAAAGTTAGACCCGAAGCCTAGTGATTTTACTATGATCAGGATTATAAAAGTCCGAACGGGTGATTGTGGCAAAAATCTCCGAAGAATCGTGGTAGGTATAGTGAAAGACAATACTGACTAGGATAGCTGGTAAAAAATAAGAATGTAAGCTATTTTTAATAGCCAGTATGTAGAAGTGAACCTTCTGCAATAAACCATCAAATTGACGGGAAACCCCTAAAGCAATCTAAACCAAGCAAATATAGTAATATAATTGTGGCACAGGTAATGACTCGTGGTATGGTAAAATATAGATTGATGTACGAAAGTAAAATGGGAAATCCGCAGCCAAGCACCGACTGCTATTAGTAAAGGTGTGCAGTTCATCGACTAGATGTTGGTTGGCTAGGGCTCCTATTTTTTGAAAAAAAAAATACCCTAAGCTTAAGATATAGTCAGACCTTACTCGAAAGGGTACAGAATAATAATACTAAAAATATAGACTTAGAGGAAGAAAAAACAAAAAATTTAAATGAATTTAAAAAATAAAAATATAAAGATAGAAATTTTATATAAAAATTGTGTGCGCAAGCTATGGAAAAATTACAATTATTAGCTGATAATAAAAATAAATCAGGTATTTATTGTTGAATTAACAATATAAATAATAAGATATATATAGGTAGTTCTATTAATCTTACAAATAGATTTTATAAATATTATAATGTTAACTTATTAACAACACGTAGAACATCTATACATAATGCTTTATTGAAGTATGGATATAGTGATTTTTCGTAGGTTATAGTAGAATATATGATTGATAAAAAAGAACTTATTAATAAAGAACAGTATTATATGGATTTATTAGAACCTGAATACAATATATTAAATAAAGCAGGTTCTTCTTTAGGATTTAAACATAATAAAGAAACTTTAGATTTCTTTAAAAATATACGTAAATTAAGTGAAGAAGCCAAAGGAAATTTATCTTTAGCTAGTACAGGAAGAATTTTATCTGAAGAAACTAAGTTAAAAATATCTAGTAAAAAAAAAGGTATAAAACTTTCTGAAGAAACTAAAGCAAAATTATCTAAATCCGCTACTGATCTTAGAGGTATAAAAATAAAAGTAGTTAATCTTTTAACTACTGAAGAACTATCTTTTGATAGTTTAACTGAAGCAGGTTTACATTTAAATGTAAGCAGAACTGCAATAGCGAAAGCTTTAAAAAACAATAGTAAAATACATAAAAATTACATTGTGAGAGTTATCGCCAAAAATTAGTATTATTATTTATTAAATGGATAATTAATAGTTATAGGTATATTAATTATTTAGGGAGAAGGACTTCAGCTTTATGGCTAGGGCAAAGCCCCAAAGCTTGTAGAAGAAGTAGATTCGTTTCTGCGAAACCTATAACAGTAGGCAATTTAAGTAAATATCTTAGCAGGTACAGAATTTAATCTCAGGCAGTGTTATATTGCGCAAATTGGGGAATCGTGAAGATTTTATCAGTGAGTATGTAGACTCGGAATGGCAAAGATATATCTTGAATGATCAGACATAGAATGATAAGGTTGAATACAGCCTTTTTGTGGAAGTGAACCTTCTGCAATAAACCATCAAATTGCGGGAAACCCCTAAAGCAATCATAACCAAGTAAGAATAGTAATATGTCTTATGGCTCAGGTAATGACTCGAGGTAAGGTAAAATCATGATTGATGTACGAAAGTAAAATGGGAAATCCGCAGCCAAGCACCGACTGCTTAAGTAAAGGTGTGCAGTTCATCGACTAAATGTTGGTTGGCTAGGGCTATTTTTTGTGCTATTTTTTTTATAAAAAAATAAAGCTATAAATACCCTAAGCTTAAGATATAGTCAGGCCTCATTCGAAAGAATGCAATGGCAATAAAAATAATTATTTTATGAAATATATTTTTCTAAATAAATGAAAGATTATAACTTATGGATATTTAATTTAAATATAAAAAATAACAATGGAAAAAATAATACCTGTAAAAATATATAATAATGCATTTATAAATAAAAGTAAAATATTTTTAGATAATAAAAATAAATCTGGTATTTATAAATGAATAAACAATATAAACGGTAATACTTACGTAGGTAGTGGTTTAAATTTAACAAAGAGAATAGGGGATTATTTTAACGAAAGTGAATTAAAAAGAAATCCTAGGCCTATTCATGCTGCTTTGTTAAAACATGGTCATGATAACTTTACGTTGAAAATATTAGAATATTGTAAACCTGATGAACTTATTAAAAGAGAACAATATTATCTCGATTTAATGAAACCTGAATATAATATATTAAAAAATGCTTATTCTTTATTAGGTTTTAAACATAGTGATGAAACTATTGCTAGATTAAAATTAAAATCTATTTCAGAAGAACATAAAAAGATATTATCTTCAGGACATTTAGGTAAACAAGTTAGTCAAGAAATTAGAGATAAATTATCTTTAGCTATGACTAATTATAAAAAAAATAACCCTTTATCTCCGGAAGCTTTAGCTAATATTAAAGCTAAAACTACAGAGCGTGAAGGTAAACCAGTTAGAATTTTAAATATTAAAACTAATGAAACATTAGATTTTTCTACTTTAACAGAAGCTGGTGAATATTTAGGAATTAAAAGACAAGCTATAAGAAATGCAATCAATAGAGGAAGTATTGTTAAACAACAATATCATATTTCTGAGCTATAATTATTTTTTAGTTTGATTTATAGTGCTATAGTGCCTATTAATTAAACTAAGGTTTATTTATAAACCTTATTGTCCAAATGGATAATTTATAATATATATATTATTTAGGGATAACATTTTGTTTATTTTATAAGCAAAATTCCGTGTATGTCAAAAGGGAAACAGCCCAGAACAAGAGTTAAGGTTCCTAAATTATTTGTTAAGTGAAAGTAAGAAAGTTTTTATTAAAGTCGACAAGGAGATAGGCTTAGAAGCAGCCATAATTTTATGACCTCGTAACAGAGCGCTTGTTAAGTTATAAAAGCATCGAAAATATAACGGATCTAAACAATATACCGAAACCTTGTCCATAAATTAATGCAGGGATTCTTGCATATTTATGGGGTAGCAGAACGTTGAATTAGGCTAAATAGCAAGTTTATAAATTTGTTATGTTAATTCAAGTGAGAATGGTGACATGAGTAACGAAAAGAATAGTAGATTTTGGCAATTTTTTTTCTTAGTAGTAGCCTAGTAAGCTATAAAAATACAAAAGAATAATTATCTAAATACATTAAATAATAGATCTTATTTAGTGCTTACAAGATCTACTATCCGCCTAAAGCTTATGGTTAGAATTAAGTAACGGCCTCTAAGCTTTTTATCTAAAGATGGAAGCGATGAGAAAATCTTTTATTATGAGACGACATTTATCTAGTGAAAAATGTACAGGAAATATCATGATATAGTAACCGTACCTAGAAACCGACTACGGTAAGCTAGTAGAGTATACGAAGGCGTAATTGAGATAACAATCATAAAGGAACTCGGCAAATTGACTATCGTAACTTCGGGATAAGTAGGGCTCATTATTCTTGATTAATATCAGGTAAAGAGGAAGAAACATAAAATAATGTTGTACGACTGTTTAATTAAAACACAGCACTTTGCTTAAAGATTAAAAATCTATGTATAAAGTGTGATATCTGCCCGGTGCCGGCAGGCTAACAGAGATGATTGAATATATTACTATTTGATATTGACGGAAGCCCCGGTTAAAGGCGGCCTTAACGTGAGGGTCCTAAGGTAGCGAAATGCCTTGGCCGTTAAATGCGGTCTTGCATGAATGGTGTAACGATACAACAGCTGTCTCTATGATTGACTCAGTGAAATTGGAATAGCTGTGCAGATACAGCTTACCACTAGTTAGACGAGAAGACCCTTTGCAGCTTTACTGTTACTAATGATAGATTTTGATGAAAAATTTTCAGACTAGAAGGGAATTGATTAAATATATATGAGAAACCTTTATTTTTATTCTTCATTTGAATGAATTGATATACCTACAAGCGTTAGTATATCATCCTAGTTCAGCCTATGTTCTTAGTTTACTAAGAAATAGGTAACCTTGGAAAGGAACTATTACTAGGAGACAGTTTATGTGGGGCACAGACCCTGTAAAGAGTAAACAGGTGTGTCTAATAATTATTTTTATTTTGTTTGCTATTTTTATATAAATCATATTCACTTTGATATAATTCTAGTGTAGTACTTGGTGGGCTCCGCCTTACAAGTTATACTATTATATTTATATCGAAAATTTAGGTAAGATTTTGACTATACTGAAATTAGAGATAATTTAAAATTTTATGTACTACTTGGTGGTTCCTTTTTTCTAGCAAGCTATAAAAAATACTACAAGCTTAACACTAAAGTTTTATAGTTATTCGTATTTATATACGAACTAATTATGTTTTGAATATCTAAAAAGCTCAACGGCTTAATCTTGCCTTACTGTTTGATTATCGACAAATCTTACAGTTGCGTAAGCAGAGCATAGGATCACAAGATGCAATAAGGAAAGATCTTGGATTATTGGAAAAGCTACGCTAGGGATGTTTGTCCTTTAATCTTTATTAAAAGAATTATTATAAATTGGGTAAATTTCAAGAATTACTAGCTTTCGTATTAATTGTAAACTTGAAGCGAAATTTATCTTAGCATAATATAAGATAAAAACGTTCAACGACTATATGGTGAGTGTTATGCATAGTTTGCTGCTACTTAGTTTACTTTTAGTAAGCTAAAATTAAGCAAGCTACAACGCAATAATCCTTTATTACTACCCAACATTTTATTATTATATATTGTATTATTACAAAAAAAGAAAAAAAAATTATTATGAAAACAAATACTACATTAAAACGCAAGCTACATTTTATATTATCTAAAGTACCTCAAAAAATTACTTTAAATAATAAAATAGCTGATATAAGAAAAACAAAGTATTTACCTTCTTTCTCTGAAGAATGAAAAGATACTATATATTCTTATAATAAAAATACTATAAAAAATATTCCAAGCCATCATCTTAATATTCATAAGATAATACAAAGTTATTTTAATTTATATTTTTCTAATAAGAAAAATAATAATAACAAAAGATTTATATATCCAGGTAAATATATTACTATGAAAAGAAGGCGTAATTTATTAAGAAAAATTTATGTTAGTAATCCAGATATTCAATATACAAATAATAAAGCAATTATTACTTTATTTACATTAAATAGAGAAAGAAATTATTTATTTAAAAAATATGTTAAAGTGAACAAAAAAATACAAAATTATTTAATGCAACGTTATTTATTTTTATATAAAAATAATATAATAAATTTATATAATGTTTTTGAAGGCACTAACTTTAGCTTATTTAGCAAGCTAAAGCTCTGAGATAAAAATAAATTTATACAATATAAATTAAAATATCTAAGTAAATTTTTATTATTAAAAAATTTATATTTAAAAAAAGTATGAAGTAGAATCATTAAGACTTTTCTTAAAAGACATTTAATATTTTTAAGAAAATATGAATTATTATATTCATTAAATCAATTAAAATTTAATAAATTAACTTTATTAAATAAATTAAGTTTATTATTAAATAAGATTTTAGGTAAAAAAATAGAATATAATATAATAAATCTAAAATCTATTATATTTAATAGTGATTTATTTACTCAAGCTCTAGCTTTAAAATTTAAAAAAAGAAAATCTTTTAACTATAAAAAAAATATATTAAGTATATTAGGTAGAGTGAATTTTCCAGATAGTGATATCACACATAATGAAGGTGGAAACTACATATTAAATAAATATAAAGATGGTAAAATTTTATCTTACCTTTCGCCTAGGACTAGTGCCTGAGCTAAACCGGAGAGTATAAATAACCATAAAAATTTAGATAACTTTATAGTTTGTACACAAACTCATTGTAATAGCCACACTACTGAGAATAATACTAATAAAAATATACATAAAGAAATATTTAATTCAATTCAATATAAAAATATTGAAGGTATAAAAATTGAAACTAATGGTAGATTAACTAAACGTTATAGAGCAGATAGATCTGTTCATTATAGAAAATGAAAAGGTGGATTACAAAAAACATCTTTACATTCAACTTTATTTAGAGGAAATGTTAATCCTAATATATCATATTCTATAGCTAATAATACACGTCGTGTAGGTTCGTTTGCTATAAAAGGTTGAATATCAGGGAAATAATATTTTGTGCAGCTTCGCAGCCACTGCTTAACTTACTATAGCTTTATTTTTTTTATTAAAAAAAAATAGCACAAAAAGTTAAGAAAAATTAGAGCTAAAGCTCATCAATATATATATATAAAATGAAGACATAGTCTGAACCATTTTGAAAGAATAGGAAATTAAGGTTAGCAATAATTGCTAATATATAAGCTAAAGCAAGAAAGCTATAGATTCTGATAACAAATAGAACAGGCTAATTTGCGCAAGAGTGTACAAAATGAGTGCGCGGTTTGGCACCTCGATGTCGGCTTAACTTATCCTCATGGATGCAGAAACTGTGTAGGGTGCGACTGTTCGTCGATTAAAAAGTTACATGAGCTGGGTTAAATACGTCGTGAGACAGTATGGTTTCTATCTTCTAGTGGAAATTAGAATAAAATAAGAACGAACTTTTGTACGAAAGGAACAAGAATGATTTTGTAACTTGCTATAATTTTATTAGCAAGTGACAAATTATAGTTACTAACCTATGGTTTACCTGTTGTTTATATGCCCTGTTATTAAATATATAAATTGCATGAATATATTACTATTAATATATTTATTAATTAGTATTAGTCGCTTCGCATAAATATTTATATTTAGATCAATACCATGCTAATTTAGTAATACACTACTATTTATATATATGTATATATTAATAATATATACAGAGGATGTATCGTTCACTAGGATAATATATTATATAGGCACGGCAGGAAAGCTAAGTTGGTTAAAGATAAGTGCTGAAAGCATATAGGCACGAAGCTTATCTTAATATATCTCTTAAATATATGTATTAGAATAATACACAATAGGCTTTCTTTGTAAGGATCTCGAGATTTGTAAGATGAAAGTACTAATTTTATAAAATACTATGTATATATATATCATTTTTATTAATAGCCTGATTAGCATAAAAGTAATGCAATTGTTTTGTAATCAATAGACGGAGGCGCGATACCTCCATTGGGCTTCAGTTAACAATACTAACTATATTTAATATATATTTAATATATTTGTATATGTGCAGCTTAGCTTGCTATTTTTTTTAATAATCTTCGAATTCTTAGAAAAGAGGTTACCCTAGCTTGCGCAATTTTTTTTACAGAATCTAAATGATTCAATTAGTGAATGCTAGTGTCGATGACATTATAAATACATTTTCTTTTGGAGCAAAAATTTCTCTTGCTCAAAGAGTACAAAAAACGAAATTTAATAGTAAATTAAGGCTAGCCTCCTATTTATAGCTTGCGCAGAAAAAAATACAAGACTAGTCCTTGGGCTTATTTTTTATAAAAAAATTACCGAAGGGCTAGAAAAAAAATACTAATGCTACATCTTAAATTTATAAAGCCCTCCACCATAGCTACGCTTTTTTATATAAATATAAAATCGTGGGCCACTAGAGGATTAGTAGTCAAGTGGTTACGACATAGCTCTTTCAATGCTACCATCGCAGGTTCGATCCCTGTCTAGTCTATAGCGGATTAGTGTAATAGAAACACGTTCGGCTCATGATCGAAAAATATTGGTGCAATTCCTTTGTCCGCGTATTTAATGTTACTTACCTTCTTATTATAAAAGTTTTGTGGTCTAACTAAAATAAGTAGTCGCGGCTAACAGGTAGATTAAATCAATTATCAATATCTGTTAATAAACCTAGTGTATTTTATGATGAATATTCTGAAATATATATATATATTATTATATAGGGATTAACGATTAAAAAAAGAATACTAAAGGGATTATAGCTTAATAGGTAAAGCATACTTATCATAACAGTACTTATAAACGAACAAATAATAGTTTATTTTGTAAAGAAGATATTTTATTTTTAAAACTTTGTGAAATATCTCTTTCTTCTACTATAGGGCTAGAAGCACTAGCACTATCTGTAGATGTAATTGAATTAGTAGAATTAGAACTTGTTTGACTCTTATCAGTATACATCTTAAATTGTTCAATATCATATTTATAAGTAGGAGTCTGAGTTTCTAACTCTTTAAAACACTCTGAAATACTAGATACAAACTAAAATTCATTACTCTGCTTAGGAGAAGAACTATCTACAACAGGAGTTGTATTATGATCAAGTGTAGATTTTCAAGGAATTATAGTAGTAGCTGAATGAGGCGATTCATCATCTATACTATTTACTACAGAAACATCAACTACTAGATCAGGTCTAATAGAACTCTTATTAAGTTGATTTTTAAAAAATTCAGATATTTTATTTAAAATATCTGAATTAATATTACCACTATCAATATTATATTGAATATATTTTTTATCTACATAACTATTTCAAACGTCATGAAGATCTTCCATATAAAACTTCTCTTGTAAATACCATAAATCTTTTTTAAATGAATTATTATAATAATTCATCTTAGAAATATTTGTAGTATCATCTGAACTTAAATTATTAGTAGGATCGCATAAATTATTAGTAGTTTCCCATAAATTATATGATATAGAATTTATAAAAATTAAAGTTATAAAAATATTACAGCAAAAAGTTAAAATACATTAAAATCAATTTGTATCATATACATAACTAATTTTATTATTTTTATTCAGCTGAGAAGTTCCAGCACTACTAATAGTAGAATTAGATTTAATATATAAAATATTAGCGTTTAATTCCCTATTTTCAATAGATTTAGTAATATTATCGTGTGTAATGTTAGCATGTGACTTAGAAACTTTCTTAGTCTGTGTCTTATTAATCTTATCATCGAATAAATTTAGATATTTCAGAGGTTTAGTATCTACTCATAGATTATTTTCATAAACTTTCTCTCTTTTTTTAGAGGCACGCCACTAAAAGGATTTAATTTAATATCTTTATCTAATATAGATACATAACCTTCTTTATAGTTTTTTATAGACTCAGTTTTATTAGCTATAATAGTATATTCATCTAAATATAAGGTTTTATAATCATTTAATGATAAACTATCACTATTAATACCTTTAGCTCTTTTAACTAAAGTTCCATCTTGTAGAACTAAACAATAAATTTTATTAGATATAAAATAAGCTTCTTTTATATCAGAATATTCTAATTTTAATTTATGCGAAGCGACTAATTTTTTATTGTCAGAAAAATCAAGTTTTATATCAGTAACTATACTGTCAGTATCTGAATAATATAAGTTACCTCCTAATTCTAGTATTTGTAACTTTAATTTAGCCATATGAATTCTAGAATAACTTGTAACAGCGGAACTAATAGCTACAGATTCTTTTCTGAAACTATTACTAACTTACTTGGTTTCAGTTTTATTAAGTTTATTTAAATTTAAATTTAAAGATTTAATTAATTCAGGATCTACATCTTTAACATAAGTTAATAAAATGATATCATCTTCAATGAATATCTCATTTAATACTTCATGAGAAGTTAATATTTTTTCATGCGAAGCGACTAATTTATTAACTATTTTAGTTACATTTCTATTTAAATTTAAACCAAATCTACCTAATAAACTATTTAATAACATTTTAGCTACAGATTTTAAAGGTAATCTTTCAGATGAAGATTTTAATTCATATAAACTATGTACAAAATTATTAAATACATCTTTAGTTCTATTAAAATCATAACCTTTAATAATTTTAATTTTATATCCTTGTGATACAGCAAATTTTAGTTCTTCAGTAAAATATCAACCATATCATCTTCCTTTAGGAAAGATCAAACCTAATTTAGGGTCTCTAACAGGTAATAAACCTAAATAATGAGAATTTTTAGGTGATATAACTTCACAATAGAAAAATCCAAATAAATTATTTATGCGAAGCGACTAATTTTTTATTCACACCTTCTAAATATTGAACCTTAGTTCCAGGCATATCATTTAAAGCTGAATATGGATATAAACTATTAACGTCATAATAATTTAAATTATTACCATAAGGTTTATATACCTCAGTACAACCTCCATAATAACTTTGTTTTATATCTGAATAAATATCTAATTTATTTATTAAAGGAATAGAATTATTATAATAGTTATTAAAGAAAATACGAGAAGCTATAGAAGATATAGTTAATCCATCAGTAATACTTATACCAAAAGTAAGAAATAAATGATGATTAAAAGCTTTAATTACTTGAAATAAACTAAGTAAATCTAGATTCAAATATTTAATAGATTCATCTTTAAAACTTCAATTTTTGTCTGTATATAATAAGTTATAAACATCTTGAGAGATATTTTTATAACATTCGATGTTAGGTGTAGGTCCTATATAGTTTAATGTGTTTTCATTACTAAATGAATGAGGGAATAAACCTTTAGAATGTTCAACGTTAAAATCTTTACATAATTTAGCAAGTGAACTATTTAAGATAGTATAACTATCACATATAGTAATATAAGACATTAAAACAGCTTCGCACAAGTCAATATAGAGCTTGCGCCTTAATAATAAAGAATACAGAGCTTGCGCTATTTTTGTGCGCGAGCTACAAAAAAATATAAAAATAGTATAATAATAATGTAATAATAATTATATTCAAACTAAAATATAATAGGGGCTATAGCTTAATCGGTAAAGCATACTGCTCATAACAGTAATAATAAGTGTTCAAGTCACTTTAGCCCTACATGTCCAAGTGGTGAAATAGGTAAACACAACAAACTTAAGCTTTGTAGACTTCGGTCTTGAAGGTTCAAGTCCTTTCTTGGATATTAGGGGATATAATTCAATTGGTAGAATGTTAACTTTGCACGTTAAAAGCCTAGGTTCGATTCCTAGTTTCTCCAAGCTTGTGAAGCTCAATTGGTTGAGCGAAATATTGAAGCTATTTAGGTTGTAAGTTCGAATCTTATCACGAGCAATAGCTAGGGCCGGGGTTTTAGTATAACGGTGAATGCATATGACTTTTAATCATAAAGATGTAGGTTCGATTCCTACAAATCCTATATAAATATGCCGGAATAGGTAGACGGGGTGGTTTTAGGAGCCATTGAATTTATATTCATGTAGGTTCGACTCCTATTATTTATATCATATCTCGTAGATTAATAGGTAAATCATGAATTTTTGGTATTCAATAGTGGGTGTTCGAATCACCTCGAGATAAAGCCTTCCACCATCGCTACGCTCGATGTAGGGGGGTCACAGTAAGGTGGTTATAGTTCAATCGGTAGAGCAGCTATTTGTGGCATAGCAAGTTCCCTGTTCGAACCAGGGTTTCCACCCTTATTATTCATAGCTTTATGCGAAGCACTACATAGCAACATTAACAGTAGCTTATGCCTAAGTAGTTCAACGGTTAGAACACTGATCTCATACATTGGTAATAAGAGTTCGATTCTCTTCTCAGGCTTAGTATTATGATAATTATTTCTATTTTATCTCTTTTACTTTCAAATGCCGTTAATTTAAGACGTGATGTAGCTATTTTATATAATAGAATAGCCATACTTATTTTACTATATTGTATAGTACATGATTATACTTCTTTAACTGTAGTAACTAAAGGAATAGGGCTACATGGGGGTTTATTATTAATTAACAATCTTACACAAATATTTCATATTTTTGTTTTTATTGTTACTATTTTTATTTTAACCTTAACTAGTTTTTACCCTAGAAAAGTATGAGTATCAGAATATTCTTCAATCAAAGATCTTTTGTTTAATAAATTTATATATTATAATAGTAAAATTATTAATAAAATGGGTGAACATTTAAAAATTATAGAATATCCTGAACAAACAATTATAAAAAAATTACGGGATGAACTGTCAAACTCCGGGGAACTCCTAAAGCTTTTGATACCAAATCTGGAAAACATTTTCCGTGGTGGTTGAACTAATTATTCAAGTATGGTAACAAGTCAAAAGATGGTTCTATTATTCTACTGCGTAAGCTATAAGTATAATATTAATGAGATGTATGTTTCAAGAACTCTCAAGACAGTAGTAGCTATTTTAATAAAAAAAGCAAGCTCTTCTTGAAAAATGGACAATCGCGGATCTAAGTCAATTATGTTAAAAAACATTATTGTAAAAGAGCAACGAGTAGACGGCAGTTGATTATTAAATCGTTATGCATTTAATAATTTAAGGTGTACTCTTAGAGGGTTCGAAAGAATTACTTTATCTGGATTATTGTCAGACCATATTCTAAATAAACGTCTATATTCAACAACAGTAGAGCTTAACACAGAAAAAAATGTTAAATCTTTTGTAAAAGAGGGTTTAAGTTTAAATCCTTGATTTGTAACGGGATTTACCGATGGAGATGGTTCATTTGCTGTTTCTATCACTAAGAAAAAAGAAGGAATAGGTTGAAAAATTGTACCTATGTTTACTATAGGACTTGATAAAAAATAATTAGATCTTTTATTGCAAATTAAAGCTTTTTTTAAGATAGGTAATATATATACAAGTAATAGAGGAATAGTATATTATACAGTAGGATCTGTAAAAGACTTAGATAAATACATTTTACCTCATTTTGATAAATTTCCTTTAGTAACTAAAAAATTAAAAGATTATATATTATTTAAAGAAATAGTACTTCTTATGGTGAAAGGAGAACATAAGACTCTTCCCGGTTTATTAAAAATTTTCTCATTAAAAGTAAATTTAAATAAAGGATTACCTACTGCTGTTAAAGAAAAATTTACTGAAATTCAACCTGCTATTCTGAGGCACGCCACTGAATTTAAGTTACCCTTTAGTTTTAATCCTAATTGGGTTGCAGGATTTATTACTGCAGAAGGTTCTTTTTTTATTTCTCTTTATGTACATGAGAAAAGAAAAGCAGGTACCTATATTAATATGTATATTTTTAAAAGAAAAACAAGATCTAGGAATATATCTATGATAGAATTGTTAGATAAACTTGCTGTATTCTTAGATTGTGGAATAGTGAGAAAATCATCAAATCGAGACGCAGCTGAATTAATTATAACTAAATCTGAAGATTTAAATAAAAAATTAATTCCTTTATTAAAAAAATATAATTTATCGGGCATAAAATTATTAGATTTTGAAAGATTTAAAGAAGTATCTTTATTAATAAAAAATAAAATGCATTTAACACATGAAGGTGTAGCATTAATAAAAATTATTAAAGATGCGATGTATAATAGATAATATAGTGAAGTTTATTTAGAATTTATATGACTGCTATTTTTTTTTAATAAAAAAAATAAAGCTATCCAGTTTACGTTAATTTTATTATTTATTGTTAGTGGTGCTATATTCTTAATGTCTAGTAATGATTTAATTACTATATTTTTATCTATTGAATTACAAAGTTATGGTTTATATATTTTAAGTACTGTATATAGAAACTCTGAATTATCTACTACTGGGGGGTTAATCTATTTCTTATTAGGAGGATTAAGTTCTTGTTTTATATTATTGGGTACTGCATTATTATACGCTAATAGTGGTAGTACTAGTTTAGATAGTTTATATATTATTACAAGTATTAGTGATATACAATCTAATGATTTATGATATTCACCTAATTATATAAGTTTATCTTTAGTTATATTTACTGTGGGATTTTTATTTAAAATTAGTGCAGCACCATTTCATTTCTGATCTCCTGACGTTTATGATGCTATACCTACTATTGTTACTACTTTTGTAGCATTAATAGCTAAAGTATCTATATTAATCTTATTATTACAATTAGTATATTATACTAATGCAAATATCACTATGAATAATTGAACATTTATATTGTTAATTAGTTCATTATTCTCATTAGTTGTAGGTACTGTAGTAGGTTTAACTCAATTTAGAATTAAAAGATTATTAGCTTATAGTACAATTTCACATGTAGGATTTATGTTATTAGCTTTAAGTATTTCTAGTATTGAATCAATACAAGCACTTATATTTTATTTAACTCAATATATAATTAGTAATTTAAATGCATTTATTATATTATTAGCTATAGGTTATTCATTATATTGCTATACTAGTGATAATAAAAAACATGACGAATTATTAGATAAAACAAATTCACCTGCTGTGAGGAGTAGGATTCCTCTATTATATCGGGTTATATGTCCAAACTCCGGGGAAGTCCTAAAGCTTTTGGTACTAAGCCAATTATTAAAATATTTCGGTGGCTGAACTAATTACTCAGGTACAGTAATAAGCCAAAAGATGAACGAAAGTGAAATGGATAATCGCGGATCTAAATCAATTATGTTAAAAAACATAATTGTAAAAGAGCAACGAGTAGACGGTCATAGATGTGTTTATAATAACAAATTTACACATTTAAGGTATACTCTAATGGGTTTTGAAAAAAACTATCGAATAAAAGTCCTTTCTAACCAATTTAATACAAACAACAAAATTTATGATCCACGCGAGGCACGCGACTAATTTATCAATTAATACTTTAAATCCATGATTTGTAACAGGATTTGCCGATGGTGAATCCAACTTTACAGTTAGAATATTTTAAAGTAATACAACTAAAACAGGCTGAACTGTACAACCGGTATTTCAAATAGGATTGCATAATAAAGATTTATTTTTATTAAAAAAAATACATAAATATTGAAATGTAGGAGAAATTTACCATAAACAAAATTCTAGTAATTATATGGTCCAATCTTTAAAATATATAAAAATTATTGTATCTCATTTTGAAAAGTATCCCCTTTTAACTAAAAAAGCTAAAGATTTCAAATTATTTCATGATATTGTGATATTATTGGATAAGAAAGAACATTTAACTCTTTCTGGTTTAAATAAAATTCTTTCTTTAAGAGCTTCTCTAAACTTAGGTTTATCAGCTTCATTAAAAACAGCCTTTCCCGATATTATACCAGCTATACGGCCAAAATGTTTAGATGAAAATTTGTTTTTTTTGATGTTTTTAATTATGCTTATGTATTTTTTTGAATAGAATTACTAAAAGTTCAACTATGAAAGCTGGATTACAAGTACAATTGAGATATGCGATTACTCAACACTCTATAGATAAAGTATTTATGGATAATTTAGTAAATTTCTGAGGTTGTGGTAAAGTTTTCTTAAGATATGGGGAAAACAAGGTAGATTTTCAAATTACAAAATTCAAAGATTTATCTGAAAAAGTTATTCCTTTATTTAACGAAATACCTTTACAAGGTACAAAACATCTGGATTTTTTTAGATTTTTGTAAAGCAGTAGAAATAATGCAAAATAAAGGACATTTAACTCAGGAAGGAATCGATCAATTATATAAATTAAAATTAAATATGAATAGAGGTAGAGTTGCTTGTTAGGGATTAAATTATTGTTGTGTATGTATTTTATTGTATGATAAATTTTATTGCCATGATTCAATTAATAACACAATTAAAAGGTTATTTCTTTATAAATCCTGTTTTAGCTTTAAGTTTAACTATTACTATATTCTCATTTGCAGGGATACCTCCTTTAGTAGGGTTCTTTGGTAAACAAATGGTATTAAGCGCTGCTTTAGATAAAGGTTTATATTTCATAACTTTAATTGCTATATTAACTAGTGTTATAGGGGGAATATATTATTTAACTATTATTAAAGAAATGTTCTTTAGTAAATCGGATTATAAAGTAAATACATTATTAGGACTTAACTTACGTAGTGAGCTAAGCGAACTAAAGCTATTCAAATTAAAAGGTAATGTTTATAATAATAATGTAGCTGGCACAATAAAAAGTGTAGAATATAATTATAAAAATATAGTTCTATCTAGTTCTATATCCTTTATTATATCTATCCTTACTTTAACTATATTATTATTCTTATTTATGAACAAAGAATGACTTAGTATGAGTACCATATTGGTACAATTAATATTTAATAGTTAATGAGTGGTACAACTTTTCTTTTTATTTTTGTATGTATAATAGCTATATTATTTTTAGCTTTAAATTTTATATTAGCTCCACATAATCCTTACCAGGAAAAATATAGTATATTTGAATGTGGTTTTCATAGTTTTTTAGGTCAAAATAGAACACAATTTGGTGTAAAATTTTTTATATTTGCATTAGTTTATTTATTATTAGATTTAGAAATATTAGTAATATATCCTTATGGATTAAGTAGCTATGAAAATGGTATATATGGTTTAATTATTGTATTATTATTTATAGGTATAATTACAGCAGGTTTTGTATTTGAATTAGGTAAAGGAGCCTTAAAAATAGATAGTAGACAATCTTATAATTATTATAATGTACAATCTACTAAAAATTTTATCAATACATTTTTTGAAAATAAATAATCGGATGTTTAGTTTACTTAGTTTTAACTTTACTAACTATAAATTTTATTGTTTAGTAGCTTTATGCGAAGCATTACTATTAATAAACTTTATTGCTAGGCGGACTAAAACTAGGCGTACCTTTAGTGCCTTTTTTATTTTATGAAATTTTTATTCTAAGTCAATGGGCCATAGGTTTTACTTATACAAAGCTAGTAAATAAATTATGATCATTTTATTATTATTATAATATAAATATGTTACAATCTTCAAAAATAATAGGAGCAGGATTAGCTACTGTAGGATTAGCAGGAGCAGGAGTAGGAATTGGAGTAGTTTTCGGTTGCTTAATATTAGGTGTTGCTAGAAACCCTTCATTAAAAAATCAATTATTCTCTTACTCTATTTTAGGATTTGCTTTCTCAGAAGCTACTGCGTTATTTGCATTAATGATGGCATTATTATTATTATATGTTGCTTAATAAAATTTATCAGCATATTAGTTAAGAGAGGGTGATATACCATTTAGGGATCTAAAAAAATATGTTTACTTTTCTTCTTATATAAAAATGTTTTTATAGGTTTATCTAGTTCCTTAGACTAGTATTGTAAATTTTTTTAATTTATATTATATGAAATTTAATTTTAATTCAGTTTGAAAATATATAGCTGGTGGCGGTACTGTTTTAGGGTACCAAGCTTTTTATGAAAGGTTAACTAATAAATCTAGTGTAGAGTTGAAAGAAAATGTAAAATTTTTACATGAAAAAATTGACTCTATACATGAATAGTTAAAAACTATTAAGGGTGATAAAGAGAATATTATGGAGTTGGAGAATTCTCTTAGAGAAGCTAAAGCTTCTTACAATAATATGTTGGATTTATATTACCAATGTAGTTCTAAATACGCACAAGTTTCTAAAAAAGAAATATTTCCTCAAGATCAAAGTATGTTAGAAACATATAAGGAAAAGTTTGAACAAGCTTTTGAAAATTGTTGTCAAATTAGTGGCAGAGTAGATAGAGTTTTAAGTGATTTGAAGGGAGGAAGTCATAAATTAGTAGATAATAATTCTTTTAGTAGTATAATTACTGATTTTAATAATTACTTATCTAATTTAACTTTAACAGAAATTTGTTTAGTTATAAATATAACTAGTGCTATGTTTATATTAAGTTGCTTAGTTACTATTATATTAGCTTTTTATGGTAATTTTATAATAAATAAGTTTTCTTTAGAAAAAAAATATCCCAAATTAGCTAAGCTTATTAATGCAAGACATACATTGCAACATAGTTATGTTGTTTTTAATACTTCTATTATTGTAGTTACTTTAATAGGAATGATTATAATTAATTTTATATGTTTAACTAACTAATAAAGTAATATTATATTATATTTAGTTATTTTATATATGAGATAGTTACTTAATAAAATAATATATTATTTTATATAAATCCTTATAATATAAGAAATGAAGAGAAGATTTTTTTTATAAATTAAAGCTTCATATAATTTGTAAGTTTACTAGTATTTTATAGTTTATATAATTTTATTTTATATTAGTTTATAATATATTATTAATATATTAATTTAATATTATTATAATTTATAGTAAGTTTGCGTATAATATAGTATTTATCTAGTATACTATATTATTTATTTATTTATACTAGTATAGTTAATAATATTTATAATAAAAAATGGAAAAAAAGTTTGAAAAAGATTTTAAAGAGCTTAAAGAGTTAAATTTAAAAAATCAAAATTTATTGGAAAAGTTAAATAAAGATTTTGAAGTTAAATGTAATTCTTTTTTAAAAGAGTATAACCTTAGATCTATAGTTAATTCCAGACAAGGTATTGAAAATTTATTAAATAAAGATTTATCTTATACTAAATTATTAGAATTATTAAATTTGAAAACAGGTAGTTTAGCTTATATTAACTCATTGAGAAATCATATGGATAAAACAAAAATTATACCTGAATTTCTTGATTATAATAAAAGTTATATTAAAAATTTAGAGCATAAATTTCAATCTTTAGATTCAGTAGAAAATATTAATAATAATAATGATCTTTTTACTCTAAATGGTTATATGATTGATTCTGAATTAGAAAATTTTTTAAAGTTAGCCCATGATAAAAATTTTAAACATAATAATAATGATTATGTTTATATAGTTATTTTTAATAAGATTAAAAACAAGAATAAAAATATTATAATTTATAATTATATACCTTATAATAAAGTATTTTTAAAATTATTATATATTTATTTAGAATTGGAACAATTGTTTTCTACGGATATATATTCTAAAAGTAAAGATTTATTTTTTGTTATAGATAGTTCTCTAATGAGAGAATGTAATGATATAAAATCTAACTATATTTTGAATGAAAATCTTATTTCTAAAGATGAAATTTTTAATTTTATACATTTAGCTAAGTTACAAGTTAAAGGTAAACTTATAGATTTAAATTATAAAGATATGGGTGAATTAATTAAGTTATTAAATCAGCATGATGAAGTAGGTATTCTTAATAAATTAACTAATGAAATTATTTCTGATTACCAGGTAAACGAATACTTATTTAATTATACATCTAAATTTTTATTTTTAGTTCCAGATTTAAATACTTTTATAAAATCGGTTCGTGATAATATAGATATTGATGTAAATCAAGGACCACAGAAAGATAGAGGATCTATTAGCTATATATCGAATATTTTAATTCATTTAGATAAAGCTTTTCGTGATAGTTTATATAATCATAACAGAAAATATATCAAATCAAGTATAAGAAATAATGATATGTATGATAGATATATTCCTAGATCTTGTTTTTCTTTTAAAAATATACATATTAATATGGGTAAAATTAAATGATAATCAAAATAATAATAAAATAATTAAACCTAATAATTAATTAGAGGACGGAGAGGTGGGGTGCGCTATAAATAGCTTATAAAAAAAAATAAAGCTAATCGCAATTAACAATTTTTAAATTAGAAATGGATATTTAAAATAAAATGACAAGCATATTGAATACAATTAATTTTGATGCCCCTGAAGCGTGAGGTATATATTTTCAAGATAGTGCGACTCCTTTTCCTAAATGATCTGGGAAATCATTCTTGGGGTGTAAACTATCAAATTCCGGAAACTTCCTAAAGCTTTTGATACTAAACTATAGTCGAAAGACTATAAGCGGCTGAAGTAATTATTTAGGTATAGTAATAAGTCAAAAGATGAACGAAAGTGAAATGGATAATCGCGGATCTAAATCAAATAATAATTTATTTGTAAAAGAGCAACGAGTATACGGTAGTTGATGAGTATTAAAAAAAAATAATGCTGCAAAGCATGTGATTAATTTAGCTCATTTAAGATGTACTCTAACGGGCTTCGAAAGAAGTTATCGAAACAAAATCCTAACTACTCAATTAATTAAGACTATAGGCGGTAGAGCATTAAATTATTCTACAATTAATAATGGTGATAGTAAAAATACTTGCAATTTAACAATAGATCCTTATTTTTTAACCGGATTTTCAGATGCAGAAAGTTCATTTGTATTAAGTATTACTAAAAGTAATAATCTTAAATCAGGTTTAGTAATAAAACCTAGATTTCAAATACATTTGCATAAAAAAGATTTATTTGTATTACAAGCTATTAATAAATTTTTAGGAGTTGGTAAAATATATAATCGTGAGAATTCCGTAGAATATAGAGTGTTTTCTATTAAAGAATTAAAAGTAGTTTTAAATCATTTTGACAAATTTCCATTGATTTCAAAAAAATTTGGAGATTATGTTTTATTTAAGCAAGCTTATGAATTATTAGTTAATCGTGAACATTTAACATCTGAAGGTTTGTGCTTCGCTAGGAAAATTATAAGCATAAAAGCCTCTATGAATAAGGGTTTATCTGAACCCTTAAAAATTGCTTATCCTGAGGTTATACCTGTTAAAAGACCTATAAAAGAGAATATTACAATTTATAATTATCAATGACTAGCTGGATTTACAAGTGGAGAAGGATCATTTGGGGTTAAAATTCGAAATCTTAATGGTAATTCTTTTATAGAATTAATCTTTCAAATTAATCAACATACCCGTGATAAAGAATTAATGGCTTTAATAGCTGAATTTTTAGGGTGTGGTAAGATATATAAACACTCCGTAAATGCAGTAGTTTATAGGGTATCTAAAAGATCAGATTTAACTGAAAAAATCATACCTTTATTTATTCAATATCCTATATTAGGTATAAAAGCTTTAGATTTTAAAGATTTTTGCCTTATATCGGTATTAATTGAAAATAAAGCTCATAATAGTAAAGAAGGATTAGATAAAATTATTCATATTAAAAATAATATGAATACAGGTAGAATTTCATATTAATATATAGACGAAGTCTATAGTAGCTTAGCCATAGCTTGTTAATATTAAAAAGAATAAGCTTTTAGACTTAATTAATTGAATGTTGAATTTGTACAATTTGCAGATGGAAGGATTAATAGAATTACACGATAATATTATGTATTATTTAGTTTTAATATTATTTGCTGTAGGATGAGTATTATTTTCAATAGTAAAAAATTTTACTTTGAAAAATTCACCTATTTCACATAAATATTTAAACCATGGTACATTAATTGAATTAATATGAACTATTACACCAGCATTAGTTTTAATATTAATTGCTTTCCCTTCATTTAAATTATTATATTTAATGGATGAAGTAAATGATCCATCATTAACTATTATAGCAGAAGGTCATCAATGATATTGAAGTTATCAATATCCTGATTTTATAAATTCAGATGGTGAATTTATAGAATTTGATTCTTATATTGTACCAGATTCAGATTTAGAAGACGGTGGGTTAAGAATGTTAGAAGTGGATAATAGAGTTATGTTACCTGAGTTAACTCATACAAGATTAGTAGCTACTAGTGGTGATGTTATACACTCATTAGCTTGTCCAGCTTTAGGTATTAAATGTGATGCATATCCAGGTAGATTAAATCAATTATCAATATTTGTTAATAGACCAGGTGTATTTTATGGTCAATGTTCTGAAATATGTGGAATATTACATAGTTCAATGCCTCTTGTATTCCAATCTACAGATTTACCTACATTTTTAAATTGATTATATAATGCATAATTGTAAATATACATATAGTAATTTCACTATACCCCTTTATAGGCCCAAGGACTTAGTCCTTGACCCGAAGGTAAAAGATATTAGTTTAATGGTAGAATAAGATACTACGGATGTCTTGATAATAGTTCGAATCTATTATATCTTTAGGACAAATTGACAAAATATTAATTAATTAATTAAATGAGTTTAACTTTAATACTTTTTTTAATAGGAATTTTAGGATTCGTATTTAATAGAAAAAATATAATATTAATGTTAATTTCCATCGAGATAATGTTAGTATCTATTACATTCTTAATTTTGATAAGTTCTATAAATATTGATGATATTATAGGACAAACGTATGCTATATATATTATCGTTATTGCTGGAGCAGAATCTGCTATAGGTTTAGCTATATTAGTAGCCTTTTATAGACTTAGAGGAAGTATAGCAATAGAATATAAATAATGTATTTGAGTATAATTATATTACCATTATTAGGTTCAATAGCATCTGGTTTTTTTGGTAGAAAAATTGGTATATCAGGTAGTCGTATATTAAGTTGTATAACTATATTTATGACTACAACATTTGCTATAATAGGATTCTTTGAAATTGGATTTAATAATAACCCAGTATCAATTAATTTATTTAAATGATTAGATAGTGAATCATTTAATATAGCATGAAATTTCCAGTTTGATAGTTTAACAGTCTCAATGCTAATACCTGTATTAATAATAAGTTCTTTAGTACATTTTTACTCTATAGGTTATATGAGCCATGATCCTCATAGTCAGAGATTTTTTAGTTATTTAAGCTTATTTACTTTCATGATGATTATTTTAGTAACAGGTAATAATTATTTATTAATGTTTGTAGGTCTTTTCGGCCTTTTATATATGAAAATATATAGTTTAACATTTCACAAATTGCTGGAATATCCTTTAGCTTCCGCATTAAGGACAATCAGCAGGGAAATTAATTAATAATACATAGCACAGCTATAGTATAAAATTAAAATCTTCAGAGACTAAATGTGGAATACCTTATTTAAAGTATATACTTTAAAATGGTAAATATATAGTCCTACAATTATGCAAGTAATTGGATTTAATAGCGCTAGCGCGCAGAAATTTATTTAATTTATATATTTATATATTATATAAAATATATAACTCTAAGCGTTTTTCACCCCTAATTTTAGTATAGATATATTTTCAAATAAATATCAAAAAGAACATGAATTAACTAAGGAACAACATGAAGCCATTATTGGTGTAATATTAGGTGATGGTTTTTTAGAAAGAGGAAAATCTACTTATAATACCAGATTAAGAATGGAACATAATTATCCTTTACAAGAATCTTATGTGTTATATGTATATAATATTTTTAGTTCATTAATAAAAAGTGAACCTACTATTGTTATAAGAAAACCTCATAATTTAACAGTAAATGTCCACAAATCTATATATGTTAGAACGTTAAGATTCCCTTGTTTAAATAAGTACCATGATTTATTTTAAGGCTATGAAATAAAGCTCGATAATAAAAAAATAATACCTGGTGGCGCAAACTCTAGAAGAATTAATAACATATAGAGGGTTGGCTCATTTTATAATGGGAGATGGTTATTATCATAATAATGACGGGGTTATATTTTTATGTACTGAGAATTTTAGTATAGAATATCAACAAGTTTTAATTAAAGCTTTAATAGCTAGTGCATAAAATTAGACATTAAAGCTACACTAAATAAACGTACTGCAACTAAATCAAGAATTAGTCGCTTGCACAGTAAAAGTAGTATGGATAAATTAGTAAAAAACGTGGAATCTTATTTTATACCTGAGATGTTATATAAATTAAATAAATTTTACTAGACTACACTGTGAGAAGGTGTTGGTGTTTGTTCTTATTTATTAGTGAGTTTCTGATTCACTAGAATAGCTGCAAATCAAAGTTCTTTATCTGCATTCTTAACAAATAGAGTAGGTGATGCTTTTTTAACTATAGGAATGTTTATAATATTATGATCTTTAGGTAGAAGAAAAAATTGTAAAGTTTTTATAAACAAAAATCAAAAAATTAGTAAATTAACTTCACAAAATAGCACTTTTATAAATACTCAATTATCTAAAACAACAAATATTTTAGGTACGCAAACTTATATTTCTAACTTTAATCATATATCTCTTCAAATTAGAAAATATTCTAATTCATCTTTTGCTCCTTACTTAGCAGGATTAATAGAAGGTGACGGACATATTGCTGTACATAATAAAAATACACAAAAGAAAGAGTATAGACCAAAGATTATTATTGCTTTTAATATTAATGATAAACCTTTAGCTGAAAAATTATCTGCTGAATTAAACGTAGGTATAGTAATAGATAGATCTAGTGCAGGTCATGTATTATTACAAATTTTAGCTAAAAAAGAAGTATTAAAAATAATTAATTTAATTAATGGTCATATGCGTACGCCTAAAATAGAAGCATTGCATAGGGCTATTTGTTGAATAAATGAAAAAGATAATAGCTCTATACCTTTATTAGGTCTAGATTCTTCTTCTTTAAATAGTAATAGTTGATTATCCGGATTTACAGATGCCGATGGGTGTTTTGGTATCACTATATACGATCGTAAGAAAAATGGAGTATTTTTAAGAACAAGTGTTCAAACTTCTTTTAGAATAGAAGTAAAACAAAATTATTTAAGAAAAGTTACTTTAGAACAAGGCGGATCTAATTTTTTTAACATTATGAGTGAAATCGCAGGATTTTTTACCGTAAATTTATATACTAGAATAAGAAAGACAGAGGATAAAGTATTTTATGCTTATGTTGCAGTGGCTCATAATTCAAGAAGCCATATAATACTTCGTAATTATTTTGATAATTACCCTTTATATTCATCTAAATATCTAGCATATAAAGATTGATGTCTTGTTCAAGATCTTCATAAAGGATCTTTAAGTAAAGAGAATTTAGAAAGAATAAAAGCTATTAAAAATGAGTTTAATACTAAGAAAAAAGTATTTGATTTTTCACATTTAAATTCTTTACAATTAAAATAAATTGCCGTGGGAGATAGTAATGTCTCTCTTATTATATAACTATATGCGGGAAACTCCTAAAGTCTTTTTATAGATTATTGTGAAAACTTTTATATATAACTGCGTACACAAAACTTAAAAATTAAAAGGAATAGAACCTTAATTGATTTAATATGATAAATCAAGGTAAAAATGGACAATCCGCAGGAAACCAAGAATAATTATTCAGGGCTCCTCAGAGACTACACGTTATACCCCTTTGAAACAAGGGTGAAGATATAGTCCAGTTATAGCTGAAAAGCTATATGTTTCGAATTTAGATTACAGTATAGTATTTTCATTAGCTCCTTATATTAATGAAAATATAATAACTATTATAGGTATATGTTTATTAATAGGTGCAATGGCTAAAAGTTCACAAGTAGGTCTTCATATTTGATTACCTATGGCGATGGAGGGTCCTACACCTGTTTCTGCGTTAATTCATGCTGCTACTATGGTTACAGCCGGAGTATATTTATTAATACGTTCATCACCATTGATAGAATATAGTTCTACAGTATTATTAATATGTTTATGATTAGGTGCTGTTACTACAGTATTTAGTTCATTAATAGGTTTATTCCAACAAGATATTAAAAAAATTATAGCTTATTCTACTATGAGTCAATTAGGTATGATGGTTATTGCTATAGGTTTATCATCATATAATATAGCAATATTTCATTTAGTAAATCATGCTTTCTATAAAGGATTATTATTCTTAGGTGCAGGTGCTGTAATTCATGCTGTAGCTGATAATCAGGATTTAAGAAGATATGGTGGATTAATATCATTCTTACCTTTAACTTATACAGTGATATTAATAGCTAGTCTTAGTTTAGTAGCTTTCCCTTTCATGACAGGATTCTATAGTAAAGATTTTATTTTAGAATCTGCATTTGGTCAATATCATTTCAGTAGTATTAGTGTTTATTTTATAGCTACTATCGGTGCTATATTTACAACACTATATTCAGTTAAAGTAATTTATTTAACATTTATAGCTAATCCTAACGGACCTATACAATATTATAAAAATGCACATGAAGGAGATATATTCTTAAGTTTACCTTTAGTAATATTAGCTATATTCTCTATATATTTTGGTTACTTAACTAAAGATGTATTTATAGGTTTAGGTTCAGGTTTTTTTATTGATAATAGTATATTCATACATCCTATGCATGAAATATTAATTGATACAGAGTTTGCTGTACCTACTATATTTAAATTATTACCTTTTATATTTACAATATCATTCTCAGTTTTAGCTATAATTTATCCTGAATTTATGTCTAGCAGTGTAACAAACTTTAAATTATCTAATATCGGATATTATATATTCGGTTTCTTTAATCAACGTTTTTTAATAGAATATTTCTATAATAAATATATAGTAAATACAGTATTAGACCTTGGAGGTCAAACTACTAAAATCTTAGATAAAGGAAGTATAGAATGAGTAGGTCCTTATGGTATAGGTTTATCATTACAAAGAGTAAGTAAAACAATATCAAGTTTACATACAGGGATAGTAACAGATTATGCATTATATATATTATTAGCAATTTGTTTCTATATATCTATATTTACTTTTGTGTCTATATTTAACGATATAATTAATATTATAACATTATCAAGTATATTAGTGGCATGCCTTATTACAAGGAAGTTAAAAATATAATATAAAAAATTCTTAGGTCGAGCCTATAGTATCTTTTACCTTCGGCTCAAGGGCCTAGTCCTTGAGCCTAGGCATAGAACAAAACAGCTTCGCACAAATTTGTATTAATTACAGTACTAATAAAACTAAATTATACAGTGCTGCTTAGTTTGCTTCTATACAAGCTAAAGCTATAAATAAACTGTATGTCAAATTATTTATCAAAAAGTCAATGAGAATATTAAAAAGTCATCCTTTATTAAAATTACTTAATGCTTATATAATTGATCATTCACAACCAACTAATATAAGCTATTTATGAAACTTTGGTTCATTATTAGGTTTATGCTTAGGTATACAAATAATTACAGGAGTAACATTAGCTATGCATTATAACCCTAGTGTAGCTGAAGCATTTAATTCTGTAGAACATATTATGCGTGATGTAAACAATGGATGATTAATCCGTTATTTACATAGTAACACTGCATCAGCTTTCTTCTTTTTAGTGTATTTACATATAGGAAGAGGATTCTACTATGGATCATATAGATCACCAAGAACATTAGCTTGAATCTTAGGTGTAATTATACTTATCTTAATGATGGGTATAGGATTCTTGGGTTACTTTAACATAGCCCAAAATGATTATAATATTTATAATAAAACAGCTGCGAATGCGAAGCCGCACAATAATAGAAGATATTATTCAACATCCGCTATTCATAGCTTACGCACGGATAAAAAAAATAAAGCTAGTAACCGTATTAAAAATTTTTTACATTATAAAAACTTAAAACCTGTTTTTATATATGATAATATAAATGAAGATTCTGTCCGTAAAAATATTGTTAAAGAAACTAAAGGACTTAGTGGTATTTATATGATTTTAAATAAAGAAACATTAAGTTATTATATAGGATCTGCTTCTACAGATAGAATAAATTCAAGATTTACAAATCATTTAATTTATTTTAATGGTAGTAAAATAGTTAAAAATTCAGTAAAAAAATATGGTTTACATAATTTTGTTTTTATTGTTTTAGAATTATTTCCAAAAATAGTTAATCAAGAAAATAATAAAGAATTATTGAATTTAGAAGATTTTTATTTAAAATCTCTATTACCTGATTATAATATATTAACAGAAGCAGGAAGTAGCTTTGGTTATAAACATACAGAAATAACTAGAATAAAAATGAAAACGAATTATAGTGAAAAGCGTAGACAAAAGATAAGTGCTTTAAATGAAGGTAAATCATTTTCACCTGAGACTATAGATAGTATGAGACAATCAGCTTTAAATAAAAATAATATTAATTATACTGAACAAGGTATTTTAAATATGAAAAAAAGATCTAAAGCTATTATTGTTAAAGAATTAAATAATATAGTATATGGAGAATTTAATAGTATAGTTGATACAGCAAGAGCTTTAAATTGTTCTACTAAAACAATACAAAGAACTTTAAAAACACCTAGCCGGATTTTAAAAGGCCGTTGAATCTTAAATTATGGCTAGGGCTCCTATTTATAGCTTGCGCATGAAAAAAATACCCTAAAGCTCTTAAATTTATTAAATATTATAATTATAGTCCTGCAAGTAATAAGTTTTATGTAATTTATGGAAAAAAATAAAACTTAAAGCAGAATGACTTGACAGAGTCATTGAAGAAATATTTATTTCTTTGGCAATACTAGTGAAAACGATCAAAATATATATATATAATATAAGAGATCGTCGGTTATCCATATAATCGCGACAGACTGGGTCACTAGTGGGTAGCTGAAATGCTGCTTAATGCACAGTCGAAACTTTTTATCTTAGATAAATGTAATATTCGAACTATAAAGATATTACAGCTTTTATTCCTAGCATATAAAAGTAAGTACGTATGTATTACCTTATGGACAAATGTCTCTATGAGGAGCTACAGTTATTACAAATTTAATAAGTGCTATTCCATGAATAGGACAAGATATCGTTGAGTTCATATGAGGGGGTTTATATACAGATGAACCACAATGCGGTGACGTATTGTTAAAAATTCTGCTTAATGCTGGAAAATCTCCAATTTTAGGATTTGCATACGGTTTGTTATTTATAGTAATATTATTAATAGGCGTAAAAATTGCAATGACAGGGAGAAAATCAGCAGGGGTAAGAAGTATACATACTTCAGAAGCCTCTCAGAGACTACACGCAGGAGATCTCACATATGCTTATTTAGTAGGATTGTTTGAAGGTGATGGATATTTTTCTATTTCAAAAAAGGGTAAATATTTAACTTATGAATTAGGTATCGAACTATCAATTAAAGATGTACAACTAATTTATAAAATAAAAAGCATTTTAGGGGTCGGTGTCGTAAGCTTTAGAAAAAGAAATGAAGTAGAAATGGTGGCCTTAAAAATAAGAAACAAAGACCATTTAAAAAAATTCATTTTACCTATCTTTGATAAATATCATATGTTATCTAATAAACAATATGATTATCTAAGATTTAAAGATTTATTACTCTCAGGTATTATTTATTCAGAAGATTTACCTGAGTACATTAGAAGGGATGAACCTATAAACTCTATAGAAAATATTATTAATGCACCTTATTTTTCTGCTTGATTAATAGGATTTATAGAAGCTGAAGGTTGTTTTAGTGTTTATAAATTAAATAAAGACCAAGATTATTTAGTAGCTAGTTTTGATATTGCCCAAAAAGACGGTGATATTTTAATTTCAGCTATTCGTCAATATTTATCTTTTACTACTAAAGTTCATTTAGATAAAACTAACTGTTCAAAATTAAAAGTTACAAGTGTAAGATCAATAGAAAATATTATTAAATTTTTACAAAATGCACCTGTTAAATTATTAGGTAATAAAAAATTACAATATTTATTATGATTAAAACAATTGCGTAAAATATTAAGATATTCAGAAAAAATGAAAATACCTTCAAACTATTAAGAGAGATTATGATATAGTCCGATCAATAAAGAAATTTATTGTGTATAGTAAGAGAATTTAATATAAATTTGGAACTATCAACAAACATGCTCTGTAAATAATGCAACTTTAAACAGATTTTTTGCATTACATTTTGTATTACCATTTGTATTAGCTGCATTAGTAATTATGCATTTAATAGCTGTTCATGAAACAGCTGGAGCAAGTAACCCTTTAGGTACACCTGCATATTATGATAGAATACCATTTGCACCATATTACTTATTTAAAGATTTAATAACAATATTTTTATTTATGTTTGGATTAAGTATATTTGTATTCTTCATGCCTAATGTATTAGGTGATAGTGAAAATTATATAATGGCTAATCCAATGCAAACACCGGCAGCTATAGTGCCTGAATGATATTTATTACCATTCTATGCTATATTAAGATCTATACCTAATAAATTATTAGGTGTAATAGCTATGTTCGCATCATTAGTAATTTTAATGGTATTACCTAAAACAGATTTAGGAATTACTAAAGGTTTACAATTTAGACCTTTAAGTAAGATAGCATTCTATTTATTTGTAACTAATTTTTTATTATTATTACAATTAGGTGCTAAACATGTTGAAAGTCCATTTATAGAATTTGGACAAATAAGTACAGCTTTATACTTTGCTTATTATTTAATAATAATGCCTGGTATAAGTATATTAGAAAATACTTTAATAGATTTATGCGCAGTATCTAGTACACAAAAAGTTAAATAATTAATTTAGAAGCCATAGTACATATTCTAGTTATATTTCCTTTTACTTAAAAAAAGCTAAGTATAACAAAAAATGATGATTGTAAAAGGTTTACACTTTAATTGCAAATTAAAAGTTTGAGGTTCGATTCCTCCATTATTTTAAATTAAATCTATATAATAAGTTACTATAGAAAATTATAGAAAATCATTTATAAAGCACTTTATTAAGGCTATTTTGGTTTATGCTAATATATTTATATAAAGCTAACACTAAATATTATATTTAAAATTTTTGAAGAATATTGCATTAAATTTTGCTTATAAGCAAATAAATAAAATTTACTTAATTTATACAATATCTATATATATTAATTTGAATAAAGATAACTTAAAATCTCAAATGTCAATGGGTATAGAAAGATGATTTACTTCTACTAATGCCAAAGATATAGGAACATTATATTTAATATTTGCCTTATTTTCTGGATTATTAGGTACAGCATTTTCTGTATTAATAAGATTAGAATTAAGTGGACCAGGAGTTCAATTTATAGCAAATAATCAATTATATAACAGTATAATAACAGCTCACGCTATATTAATGATATTCTTCATGGTCGAAAAATGAAGACTATTTAATCCTAAATTTCATAGCCAAAATGCTAGCAATTTCCCATTACGTAATAACCAAGACAATATTATTGTTATTAATAATGATAATAAACATGATCCTAATAAAAATGAAGATAAAACACCTAAATATACTAAAATATATATAAATAACCCTTTTAATAATAGAGACCTTATTTTAAGAGTAGCAAAAAATCAAAAAGGTATATAAATTTGAGAAAGTAATAATCATGTTTATGTAGGTCATTCTATTAATTTATATAATAGAATAAGCTCATATTTTATGCCTTCTATTCTTAATACTAAAGCCCGTAGAGTACTACGTTATTTTAATAAATATGGATTTAAAGATACAAACCTAACTATTTATATAATGAATGAAAATTCTAGTTTACAAGAAATTGTAATATTAGAACAATATTTCATTGATACTTTAAAACCGAGTTTAAATGTAGACTTAGTGGCAAGTAGTTCAGGTTATCATGAACCAATTAACCAAGAAATAAGAGATAGATTACTTGCTCCGCACAAACAAAGAGGTACTCCTGTATATATTTATAATGCAGAAGATTTTACTTTATTATATATATTTGAATCAAAGCAATATATGTATGATTCAATTAGTATTCACCATAAAACTTTAAATAATTGTTTAAATGCAGGTACACTATATTTAGATACCTTTTTTATATCTCTAGATCAAATTGAAGAATCTGAACGTCTCGATTTATTGACTTTAGAAGAACTAAAAGAATTAATGGATTTAAAACGTAGTACTTATAAAGTTAAACATCCTGCATCTAGAAAAATATTAGCTGAATTTAAAGATGATTCTACTAAGTATTTATTGTTCTTATCTTTAACTAGTTTAGCTAATCATTTAAAAGGTGATCGTCAAACTATTAGACAATATTTAAAAGGTGAAAGATCTGGTTATTACAGAGGAAAATGAAAATTTACATATCAAGATTAAATAGAATAGGCATGGCCGGGTAAGGTAGAAATATCTTACTTTCTTTTCACTATATTCTGGAATCCCCTTAGAGCCTTTAAAACTAGTACCACAGACTAAAAGTTAGCAGTGGAATACAGTGACATCTTAAAGGATTGGGTAATCAGCAGGAAACCAAAGATAATTTTGTTATCGAGTAGGTTCCTCAGAGACTACACGTGAAATATCTTAGTAAATATTATTTAAATTTAAAGATAAAGATATAGTCCATTCATATTCGAAAGTATATGAGTAAACGTATGCCTGCTTTAATAGGAGGGTTCGGTAACTTCTTAATGCCTTTAATGGTAGGAGGTCCTGATATGGCAAAAGAAAAAGGACCTTCTGTAAAATCTATAAAAACTATAAATCAAAAAAAAAGCTATTCAAATAAACCAGAAAACAATGATAAGATTATCTTAATTATTAATTTAACAGTTGTTTTATTAATATCATTTTATACTATATATAATTATGGGTTATTATATTTTGTAGCTGAAATATTATTTATTTTGTTTTTTTATTTATTAACGCTATTTATTTTAGATGAATGAAAATTTTCTAGTAATAATATAATTAAGTATTTACAAATATTTATATTTACTTTTTTAGCTATATATTTAGTTCATTTTTATTCAAACTTTTATACTTGAGATACAGTAGCTCTTAATATTGTTCCTCAGGATGTAAAAGAAATTCCTAAAACAGATGTTACTTTAAAAGGAAAAATCGTCTTGGATAAAGAAGCTGCAAATCGAGTAGCACAAGGGATATCTAATTTAGGAACTAATATAGGATTAGCTGCAACAATTGGAACTATAGCAGGAAGTGTAGGAAAAGGAATAGCTAAATTATCTTTACCTTCCATACAAAAAGCTGGTATTATAATGGCAGGGGGTCTAACAGGAGCTATTTTACATATAGGGGCTAGTGCTATTAATTCTCAAACACAAGCGTCTAGATTAAAAAATGTTAATGATAACACAGAATCTCTAAATACTCTTAATAATATCGGATCTAATAATAATATTAATAAATTTATAAACTTAAATACGTTAGATAGTCCTTTAGAAATATTACTTTATTGTATTAAGGGTCTTAGTATAATATCTTTATGACTACTTATTATTATAACTATTCAAATTTTATTTAGATATTATTTAAAAGATAAACCTGAATTAAAATTTATTAATTATATATTCCCTAATAAAAAGGAAAAAATTGTCAATTCAATATATAGATTAATACATATTAATAAAAAGATAAATATTATATACGTTATATTCGCCATAACTATATTATTTATTTGTATAATAAGTATATGTTATTTTTCATTCGAATTAACAAACAATCTAAATAATTATATTGATGTTTTTATTTCTAAAAGAAAGTAAGATGAAATATTGAAATAAGTACATTTAGTACTTATTTAGCCGGTTTATTTGAAGGTGGTGGGCACATCTGTATACCTAATAAAAATTTAAAAAAGAAACATAACTCTATATTTCGTATAACTTTAGGATTAAAAAATAAAGAATTAGCTATTAAACTATTAGATTTTATAGGTTATGGATTTATAATATATAAACAAAAAAATAACGCTTGTATATTAACTATTACATCTGTAAAAGGCTTAAAAAAAATTATCTATCATATTAATGGGGAATTAAGAACACCTAAAATACATCAAGTTCATAAATTAATAGATTGAATTAATACAAATCATAGTGATAATATAGAAAAATTATCTTTAAAAAAAAAAGATATTTATTTAGATAGTTGATTAGCAGGATTTATAGATTCAAAGGGTAGTTTTTCTATACAACATACAGTTAATAAAGAAAAAAGAAAAATTTCTTGTAAATTAAAACTGCAACAAAGAATGTTAGATCCCATAACAAAATGTAGTTATGAAAATGTATTACAAGATATATCTAACTTTTTAAATTGTAATCTAAGAACTAGAAAACAAAATTCCACTGGAAATGAATATTTTACATTAACGGCGTCAAGTAAATCTTCATTATCAATAATCATAAATTATTTTGAAAGATTTCCTTTGTTTACTTTAAAATATCTAGATTATCTTGACTGGAAAAAAGCTGTAGAGTTAATATTAAATAATAAACATTATACTAAGGAAGGAATAACAGAAATAAATAAATTAAAAAACAATATGAATTTAAAAAGAACAATATTTTATTGAAATCATTTAAATTAAGTATATTTTATAGATTTTTATATTTAATTTAAAAAGGAAAATGCCGTATAAAGATGTGAATTTTTATATTATTACTTCCCTATATGCATAGAATCTCTCGAAATTGAAAAATATAATTTTCATTTAACAGATATATATACACTTAATTAGATAGTTTATCGTAAGGTTATTATTTTGACCGAATTAATCGTAACAATTATATATACATGGGAAGAATGTGCAGGAAACCATGATAATTAATAGCTGTGCTAGCTCATGCAGAAGTATAGCTAGTCTAATTTAATTATTAGTAGGATCCTCAGAGACTACACGGGAGGCTCATTATTTTATTTTATAATGATGAAGACATAGTCCGGCCGGGTAAGAAATTACTTAAAGGGTAACGATTTCCAAGATTAAATAATATTAGTTTCTGATTATTACCACCTAGTTTATTATTATTAATATTCTCAGCTTGTATAGAAGGTGGAGTAGGTACTTTCCTGTGCCTATATAGTAATTAATTACTATTTAGTATATCACTGTATGCTGGAAATACCTATTAAGGGAAATCAGCAGGAAACCAAACAGATATCTAATATCTTAGTAGGATCCTCAGAGACTATACGTGATACATCCAATGGATGAAGAGATAGTCCAATTTTATATGTAAATATAAAAAAACGAATTTTATTGTATAGGCAGAAAAAAACGATAAAATTACTAAATCTTCCTGTAATCTTTCTTTATCTAGTGAAAATACACCTAATCAACAATTAGGTAGTTATTTAGCTGGATTAATTGAAGGAGATGGATCTATAATTGTACCTAAAACAATTAGAAATTCAAAAGGTAAATTATTATATCCTGTAGTAAAAATCACTTTTGTAAAAAAGGATGCACCATTAGCTATTAAAATACAAGAAAAAATTAGTGGCGGAACGCTGGCGTATCCAAAGAATTCCAATTATGTGGATCTTTTGTTTCAAAATAAGGATTCTATACAAAAGATTGCTATACTGCTTAATGGTAATATGCGTACACCTAAGATTGAAGCCTTACATAGATTAATTGATTGATTAAACAGTAGAAATCAAACACAATTAATTAAATTAGAATTAAATTCTACTTCTTTAGGTAACAATTCTTGATTAGCTGGATTTATAGAAGCAGATGGTAGTTTTCATTGTGGTTTTGATTTAAATGACCAAGGTTTAGCTAATAAAGTCAGATGTTATATGACTATATCACAAAAACAAGTATATAATGTTGATAGGCTTGATCTACTAAAAAAAAATAATTCTAATTTAGATTTCATGAAACAAATACAAGAATTTCTTGAAGTTAAAACAGTAAATGAAATTAAAAGAATTAAAAAACTTTATGTAGAAGAAGCTTATATTGTTAGAACTAATAAAAAAGCTTCTTGTGATATTTTAATAAACTATTTAAAGACTTATCCATTGTTTAGCTCTAAACATCAAGACTTTTTAGATTGATCTAAAGCATATCATATTAAAATAACTAAAAAGTATATTAATAAGGAAGGTACGTATGAATTATTATCTATTAAAAATAGCATGAATACTAAAAGAACTCAATTTAATTGAGATTCATTAAACAATTTTTATGTTTAATGCGATCAGGATATATAATAAATAGATTGAAAAATTAAATTAATCACTGACAGGATGAACTTTATATCCTCCATTATCAGGATTACAAAGTCATAGTGGACCTAGTGTAGATTTAGCAATATTTGCTTTACACTTATCAGGGATAAGTAGTTTATTAGGTGCTATTAACTTTATAACTACAATAGCTAATATGAGAACACCTGGTATAAAATTACATAAATTAACTTTATTTGGGTGAGCAGTAGGTATTACAGCTATATTATTATTATTATCATTACCAGTATTAGCTGGTGGAATTACTATGATATTAACAGATAGAAACTTTAATACATCATTCTTTGAAGTAGCTGGTGGTGGAGATCCTATATTATTCCAACATTTATTCTGATTCTTCGGACATCCAGAGGTTAAGTATATAAGCCTCTTAATGTTGCTATATGCTGGAAACGCTTCGCTATCAAGTTTTAAATACTCCCTCTTTATAGACACAGTAAAAAAGTTAAAACAATGAAGCCAATCAGCAGGTAACGCTTTTATTCAAAGTGGAACCTCAGAGACTATACGCGACAATACTGAACATATCACAAATATATCTATTCATGTACCTACCCACTTAAGACCATTAAATGATGAACAATTTGGGCATTATTTAGCCGGTTTAATAGATGGGGATGGTCATTTTAGTTCTCAACAACAATTAATTATCGTATTTACTCATCTTGATGCTTCATTAGCTTATTATATTAAAAGTAAAATAGGTTATGGTAACATAAGAAAAGTAAAAGATAAAAATGCATTTTTATATATTATTTCTAATAAAGATGGTTTATTAAAAGCCATTCATTTAATAAATAATAAATTAAGAACTATTAATAAATATAATCAAGTAATAAATATATTAAATAATCCCAAATATTCAGTAGATAAAATTAGCTTTAATTTAAATAAAACTAATGATTTTAATAATCACTGATTAGCAGGGTTTTCTGATGCAGATGCTAGTTTTCAAGTTAAAATTATTAATAGAATTACTAAATCTAAGCCAGAAATAAGATTAAATTTTCAAATAGTAGCTTGCGCACAAAAAGATAATAATTTATTATTAATAATAAAAAATTTATTAGGAGGAAATATAGGATATAGAAAAAGTCAAGATACTTATTACTATGGATCTACTAGTTTTGGTTCAGCAAAAAAAGTAATTAAATATTTTGATAATTATCATTTACAATCTAGTAAGTATTCTAATTACCTTAAATGAAGAAATATATATATAATGATACAAAACAGAGAACATTTGACAGAAATAGGTATAAATATAATAAGTAGATTAAAAGAATCTATGAATTATGGTTCAGTATAAGATAGAGTCCTAACAAAGACGTGAGTTTTTGAGAGTTAATATTAATAGATCAACCTTAAAGGTAAGACTATTAACTTAACCAAAATTCTTGTTATATTTTGATAGTACCAGGATTCGGTATAATTAGTACAACAATATCCGCTAATTCTAATAAACCTATATTTGGTTATATTGGTATGGTTTATGCTATGATGTCTATCGGTATATTAGGTTTCATTGTTTGAAGTTGAGTAACGATGGCTTCACCCTATAGTGATATAGGGAATCTAATTAATTTCGCTATATGCTGGAACAGTTTAGTGCTAATTAGTACCTTGTATGGTAAAAATCTAATTAGCTATACTCAATCAGCAGACAATCTGTCCCTGTATTTCTTAAAGGATAACAAACAGAGCGTCTCAGAGACTACACGCGAAACATCTTTAAAATTTTCCGCATTTTATACTTATTATAATACATTATTTAAAAATAAAGACCCTCTATCAGATGAATGGTTAACTTGATTTATTGGCTTTGCAGAAGGAGACGGTGCTATTCAAACATATGATGAGGGTAAAAGAGTTCGTTTTGTTCTTACTCAAAAAGAAAGTGATATACTTTATAAAATACAATTTAAATTAAATATTGGTGTAGTTAAACACTTCCCTCAAGGAAAGAGTGGAAAAAATAATGATTTTTATAGATGAATGGTAGATAACCCTTCACATGTTTTACTTTTAGCTTTTTTATTTAACGGAAATCTAGCTCAAGATCATAGAATTAAACAATTAGCTCTATGAGTTGATGCTTTAAATAACCGTTTTGGTGATGAAACTATAAAGTTAAATGATACTCCTGTTTTAATTACATTAGAGGATGCCTGATTATCTGGATTTACTGATGCTGAAGGATGTTTTAATGTATCTATTACAACAAATTCAAGATATACTTTAGGTCATGTTATAAAAATGCGTTATATATTAGATCAAAAGGATAGTCTTATACTAAATAAAGTAAATGAACTATTCGGGTTTGGTAAAGTAACACTAAGAACTGGAACTCAAGATGTTTATCGTTATACAGCTACAGGATTTAAAGTATTGAATGATGTAATATCATACTTTAAAGTATTCCCACTATATACTAAAAAAGCTCTTTCTTTTGAAAAATGATTAACTATTCATAATCAAGTGTCTAATAAATTACATTTAACAAATGAAGGATTGTCACAAGTAAGAATTCTACAAAAACAAATTAATTTAAATAATAGTGTGACAAATAAAACAGGAAATGCATAAAGATGAAGATATAGTCCGACACTTCTTGTGAAAGAAGCATACAATTATGTATGGGTAAATAGACAATATTTATTAACAGTTTAGCATCATATGTATACAGTAGGTTTAGATGTAGATACTAGAGCTTATTTCACAGCTGCTACATTAATCATTGCGGTTCCAACTGGAATTAAAATATTCTCTTGATTAGCTACTTGCTATGGAGGATCTATTAAAATGACACCTTCAATGTTATTCTCATTAGGGTTCGTATTTATGTTTACTATTGGAGGATTAATAAACCACTTAGTTCTCCCTAAAAAGATCGCTATATGCTGGAAACTTCTAACAACTATGGTACTAGGATTTATAAATTCAGTAACAATTCATAGTTTTGAACAATCAGCAGGAAACCAGCAGATATCTAATATCTTAGTAGGATCCTCAGAGACTACACGCGATCCTTATGTTATTAATAAGATAAGAAGATATAGTCCGTGAAATAACACGTTAAATTTCAAAAATAATAGTAATGCTTTGCATAAAACTATTATTCGTCAGTATTCAACTCATAAAAATGAAGATAATATAAAAAATATAAATTTTATCAATACATATACTAATTTCAAAGAAAACCGAAACCAAATATTAAAAGAATTAAAAAATAAATCAGGTATTTATCTTCTAATTAATAGTATAAATGGACATACTTATGTAGGAAGTTCAGTACATTTAGCAGCTAGAATGAAAAATTATCTTAATACTGCTTTTTTAAAAAGTAAACAAAATTTAAATATGCCTATAACAAAAGCTTTGTTTAAATATGATCAATCTAATTTTAGTTTATTTATATTAGAGTTTGTAAATATAGATATGTTAACTGTTAAAGAAACTTTTTATATAACTTCTATTTTACCTTATTATAATGTATTAAAACAAGGTTATTCCTCTTTAGGTTATAAACATACTGAAGAAACTAAAAAATTATTATCTGAATTAGCTAAAAATAGAAGACATAGTGAAGCAACTAAAGGATTAATAGTTAGAGCCTTGATAGGTGAAAATAATCCTTTTTATAATAAAAATCATTCTATTGAAAGTAAAAGAAGAATAGTGGAAATTAAATCAGCTTATCCTGTTTATATTTATAATTCTTTTAAACAATTATTAGTAATTTCTCCTTCAGTATTAACTATAGCTAAAAAAATAAATACTAATCATTCTACTATAATTAGTTATATAAAAGAACAAACTTTGTTCAGAGGTGAATGATATTTTACTAATATACCTTATAATATAGAGGATAGTCCTAAAATTAATAATTGATATAATAATTCAAAAATTACAGTATTAATTGATGATATGATAAAAAATAAACATGTTAAAAAAGCTGTTTATGTATATGATGAAAATAGAAATTTTTTATCTAAATATGATGGAGTTACTGATGCTCAAAGAGCTTTAAATATTAGTCATAGTACAATTAAAAAATATGCAGAAATAAATGCTGCTTATAAAAACTATATTTTTAGCTTTGAGAGATTAAATTAAAGTTATTCGTAAGTGGTGTTGTTTTAGCTAATGCATCATTAGATATTGCATTCCATGATACATATTATGTAGTTGCTCATATGGGCCTTAATAATTTTATAAATTATTACGCATTTGGCTATATGCTGGAAACTATGTTTTTAGGTTCTTGTTTACTATATATATTGTTTTATAATCTTACAAAAATAGATGTTTTTAGAGTTATAAATACTCTAACTATATATAGTCAAAATAACAATGGACCTGTTATTTGCAAAAATACGGACATACAATCAGCAGAAAACTGTAAAGGATTCTCAGAGACTACACGCCAAATATCTGATTTACAAAATAAGGATTTAAGAGAATTTTTTAATTGATTGGCTGGTATTATAGATGGGGATGGTAATTTTGATATAAGAAATCTTAATTCAAAATTAGTTTTAAAAGCAATTAGAATTAAATTACATGATAGAGATATAAGAATACTAAGTTATATTCAAAATACATTACATTTAGGTAGAATTAGATCAGATAAGGATAAACCGCATTCAATGTGAATTATTAGTAAAAAAGAAGAAATGATATTTTTAATCAACAATCTTAATGGTTTAATTAGACTTAAAGTAGTAGGATTGAAAAAATCTTGTGATTATTTAGGTATAAATTATAAAGAAGCTAATTATAATATCGAAGCTAATGATCCATATTTTGCAGGATTAGTAGATACAGACGGAAGTATTGTATATAATTATGCCGGTAATAGAATAGAATGTAATTTAGAATTCGAAAATAATGAATATACTAGTAAACTTAATTTAGATAATGTAATTCCCCATTATAAACCTTCAGTTTTATTTAGAAAATCTCATAACTCTATAGTTTATAAATATCAAAATGTAAAAGATATGATATTTTTATATGAATATTTTATGAAAAATAGACTATATTCAGATTTTAAATTCTTTAGAATAACAAAAATTAAAGAGTTTATTTTAATAAGAGAATTTAAAAATAATTCTAAAGATAGTTTAGAATATAAAAAATATTCTGATTTCATATTAAATTGAATTCAATATAAAAATCCTTTATGATATAAAGTACCTTTTGTAAATAAAATCAGATAATGATATAGTCCACCATATATATTATATAATTTAGTTATATAATTTTTATGTTCGCATTTCCACTATGTATTAAGTATGGGTGCTGTATTTGCTATGTTTGCAGGATGATACTATTGAATCCCTAAAATAATAGGATTAAATTATGATTTACATTTAGCTAAAATACAATTCTGATTATTATTTATTGGAGTTAATGTAACATTCTTCCCTCTGTTGGGGGCCTACAATAGAAATTATGTAGCGTAAAAAGGAAAAATTTCCGATAAACTTGGTAAATTGCTGGAAATATATAACGATACCTAAGGCGTTTAATATACAATCAGCAGGTTAGCTTTCTATAGCTTAGGCTAGAAAACGAAAGAAACTTCAACGATCAAAGACCAAGTACCTTAAATGGTAATGATATGATCTAAAGTGATGGTCAAGCATTGATAATTTATTTCAATTAGATTTACCTAAATCTAATAAACGTAACTTCAAAAATATTCACATTAAATCTATTTAAACGTTCATATTCTACTAATACCAATATTTTATCTATAAGTAATACTGATAATATTATTACGTTTGATTCTCTTGAATCTGAAGAAATTAAATTTAAATATTTAAGTGTTTCAGGTGTTTATAAATTAACCAATAAAAATGATAATAGTCGTTTTTATATTGGAAGTTCTGTAAATCTAGCTAGAAGAATATAATAAATTAACTAAAGGTTTACGTAAACCTCGTTCATATTCAGAACTAGAAATATCTAAAACTTTAGCTTTAAATTGAAATTTAGAATTTATATATATTACTACTCCTCAAACTTCTTTAGCCTATGAACAATACGCAATAATTAAATATAAACCTAGTATAAATAGAAATTTGAAAGTTATTCCTAGAGTAAATCCTCAATGAGGAAATAATTTAGATAATGCTATTTTAATTATTGAAAAATAATTATCTATTTCTAATCATAAACAATATGATAGGTTATTAGTATTTATAAATACTTTAAAAACAGCAAATAATTTAAATTATGATTTTGAAGATATAGACAATAAATATTATTGTTTTTTAGTTTTTGTATATAACATAAATTCTCCTAATAAAGACCCTATTGTTTATTCTTCTATTAATAAAGCTATAAAAGGGGTTAGAGATCAGTTATAGTACTTTATTAGATAATATTAACAATAAATATATTTATAAATTAGATACTATAATATCTTTTTAATCTTTACTTGCAGAAGATTTTAAAGAATATAAAGAAAAACCTAAAGGAGATAATCAAATGCGTAAACATATTCTAGTTTACAATAAAGATGATAATGAAATTTTAATGGAATTTAAATCTGCTAGAGAAATGGTAAGATATTTTAAAATTGATGGTAAAGTCGCTAGAACTGCGATAGTTAAAGGTGAATATGAAGACTTTTTACTAATATATAAAGATGTTTCTAATAGAAAAGTAATTTATGTATTTGATAGTAATACTTATAAATTACAGCAAGAATTTAATAGTATAACTAAAGCATTAAAATATGCTAAAGTTAATTTTTATACATTAAAAACTCTTCTTGAAAACGGTCATTCTCATAAAGGTAAAATATACAGTTATAAAAATAAATTATAAGTATATACTTAACAATGCTTATACCTAAAAAGCAACATTTCTTAGGTTTACAAGGTATGCCTAGAAGAATTGGAGATTATCCTGACGCTTTTGCTGGATGAAATTTAATTAGTAGTGTTGGATCTATTATCAGTGTAGTAGCTGCTTGATTATTCTTATATATTGTTTACAGACAATTATTAGATGGTAAGGTTGCAAGTAGAAATCCTTGATTAATACCTGGATTCTATACAGATATCTTACAAAGTAATTTAAATAGATCATACAGTAGTTTAGAATGAGGATTATCAAGTCCACCTAAACCTCATGCATTTGTAAGTTTACCTTTACAATCTAGTCTAGGGAAGAAACACATTTAATAGCTTGCGCACAAATTGATTACACAAGATATGAACATTTATACTTATATTTTTCAAGAAAAATTATTGAATAATAGAACTAATACTAATGATAGTAATATTATTAGTAATGTCTTATTCGATATTAGATGTTCCTACAACATATCTTGCGGCACCTAATCCAAAATACTCCTCTGACTTTTGAACTACTGTTTTAGAGAATAAAGAAAATATTTTTAATCCTTCTGGGGATAATAATACCCTTAATGTTGAATCTAGACCAAATACCCCTATGGTTGAACCTAGACCAACTATTCCTGTGATTGAGCCTATTCCTGTGGTTGAACCTAGACCAACTATTACTATGGTTGAATATAGACCAGAAGTTTTTACTGTTGAACCTAGACCATCAGGATCTAGTTCTCAAGTTAACACTCATAGAGCTATGGATATTAACAATTTTATATGACGTGAGGATATTCATGGTTATAAATATCCCTCTCAGGGTTTACAAACAAATCCTTCAATTAATTCACATATTAACTACAATGTAAGTAATACTATGAATTCCAGCGGTTATATTTACCAAAATAATTTAAATCCTGCATATGTTAATTATACTGTAGGAAATCAAAGTAATTTAAATCCTGCATATGTTAATTATATTGTTGGAAATCAAAGTAATTTAAATCCTACATATGTTAATTATACTGTTGGAAATCAAAGTACTATTATGCAAAATGTAGCTGAATCTAGTTTTCAAGCTCAAAGTAATATGCCTGAAATAAGAGCTATAGCTGAATCTAGTTCTCAAGCTCAAAGTAATATGCCTGAAATGAGGGTTATAGCTGAATCCAGTTCTCAACCTCAAAGTAATATACCTGGAATGAGGGTTATAACTGAATCTGGTTTTACTCAACCAAATTTAAAACCTATATGAATTGAAAATTATAGTAATGTAGTAAATACTACTAGATCTAAATGTTTTAATACCATGTTTTCAAGTTTACTTCCTTGACAGGAAATACAACTTTCTGAGATAACTAAATTAAATAGACCTAAAATAGTAGGTATTAATTTTGACTTTTCTCATCAAAATATAGAAGCAGTACTTCAAGAATTTATGTTACCAAAGGCATTTTATGTGTCTCATGAACATGTTCCTGGTTTAACTCCAAGTAATTATAAAGAATGTATTATTAATTACTATCATACTAAGGCCTGTAATAAACCTTCTATTTTACTTCAGACTGTTTTGATCGAAAATGGAGATGTTTTGAAAGTAATTAAAGGTAGATAGTATAAGTATAATTATACTTCTAATCTCATTAGCTCAATGGTAGAGCATAATACTTCTAATATTACAATCCTAGTTCGATTCTAGGATGAGATTATTATTTTAAGACTTAGCTTGCTTAATAAGATAAACAAAATATGGAAATGGATTAAACTATTTTATTTCTATTAATATCTTATTATTTATAGGCTATTATATTAACAAAATAGATTATAGGATACCCCTATAAATTAAAATAGCTTCGCAAAATGATTATTTCAATATGAAATAAAGCTCGTTACTTATAGTTTCTTTAGCTTTATATATGCTAGCATATCATACTAATAGTAGAGCAGAGAGCTTATAATAAAGATTGCTATATGTATACATCAATATATTATATAGTAAGGCGCAAGCTCTTTATTATTATTACTATAACTAAAGCTTTTAACAAATTAACTTAATACCTACCATACATATTAATAAATAAACAATGTTAATCTTATGATTAGTCGCTGCGAATGCGAAGCCGCACTATTTTTTTTTTAATATAAAACTATAGAATTCTTTTTTATAATTATTTATTAACTGTAACTATGTAAAAACAATGAATATAACTATTTTGTCTATAATAGAAACTATTATTTTAATGCTTCCAGCATTATTAGTAGTAGCTTATGTAACAGTAGCTGAAAGAAAAACAATGGCCAGTATGCAAAGAAGATTAGGGCCTAACGCTGTAGGTTACTATGGACTATTACAAGCTTTTGCTGATGCCTTAAAATTGATATTAAAAGAATATATAGCACCTACTCAAGCTAATTTAGTATTATTTTTCTTAGGTCCTATTGTTACTTTAATATTTGCTTTATTAGGATATGCTGTAATACCATATGGTCCTGGTTTATCTTTAGGTGATATGGAATTAGGAATATTATTCATGTTAGCTGTATCGTCATTAGCAACATACGGTATTTTATTAGCAGGATGAAGTGCTAATAGTAAATATGCTTTCTTAGGTTCATTAAGAAGTACAGCTCAACTAATAAGTTATGAATTAGTATTAAGTTCTGTATTATTAATTATTATTATTATTAATAATTCATTAAATTTGAATATTAATGTGCAATTTCAAAAAATAGTATGATTAGCTTTACCTTTATTTTGTATATTAATAATATTCTTTATAGGATCTGTAGCCGAAACAAATAGAGCACCATTTGATTTAGCAGAGGCTATTTTTTTCTGATTTGGCCTCTTTAAAGATCACAAATTGCTGGAACTCCTTTATTTTTTTAAAGAAAATCAGCAGATAATCAATTAGCTTACGTTTAATTGAATTTTCAGAGACTAAATGTGATCATTTAATTTTTATTAAATATGTTATAGTCCAAACTTATATGTAAATATAAGATTAATATCTTGAATCTAATCTTAAAAAATAAATTATCATCTTACAAAATATCTACTACTCTTTGTGACTTTTTTTATAAAAAAAATATAGTTCAGGCATTAGCCTTAGGCTAGAGGCTAAAAGATTTTATTCTACTAAATCTGATAATAATTTTAAAAATTCTAATGATAATATTATAAAGCCTACTCCTATTTTTGTTTTAAAAAACTTATATAATATAAATTTATGTAAAGAACTTTTAAAAAATAAAGGAGGTATTTATTCTTTTATAAATACGATAAATGGTAAACAATATATAGGTAGTGCCAAAGATTTTTATCTTAGATTAAACGAACATTTAAATAACAAAAAATCAAATTCTAATTTACAAAAAGCATTTAAAAAATATGGATTAGAAAACTTTAATTGAGTAATATATGAGTACTTTACATATGAAAGTAAAATATTACATCATGATGCTTTAACACAGTTAGAAACTAACTATATACAAGCTTTTTATTTTTCTACTCTTTATAACATGAAAAGAATAGCTACAAGTATTTTAGGTTATAAACATACAGATGAAGCTATTCAAAAAATGATAGAACGTTTTCAAGATAAAAGAAATCATCCTATGTTTGGTAAAACACATAGTGAATAAGTATTAAAATTAATTAGTGGCGTGCCTCCCTGGAAGTTTAAATCCTATGTATGGTAAAATACATAGTGATAAAACTAAAAAATTAATGTCTATAAAGAAAAATAAGTATATAAATGGTGTGGGTTTATTTGATTTAGATGGTAATTTGATTAAGAAATTTAATAACAATGTTGAATTAGGTAATTATTTAAATATTTCTAAAGTTACAGTAGGAAAGTATTTAAATAATAATTTAATATATAATAATATTTATATGTTCAAACCTATTCAATAAAATACAATATTAATAATGGATAATTTTGGAATCAGAATTAGTTAGCGGATTTATGACAGAACATGCAGCTGTAATTTTCGTATTTTTCTTCTTAGCTGAATATGCTAGTATTGTATTAATGTGTATATTTACAAGTATATTGTTTTTAGGAGGTTATTTAATAGATATACATTTAATTTATTTATTTGATATAATTAATAGTATTTATGCACATTTATTTGACATAGATTGATTAGAATCTACTACTTATACAAAATTCAGAGAACAATTGACAGGTTCATCATTAAATGGGTTATTATCTAGTTTAATATTAGGTATAAAAAGTTCAATGATGGTGTTTATATTTATCTGAACAAGGGCGTCTTTCCCAAGAATTAGATTTGATCAATTAATGTCCTTTTGTTGAACAGTATTACTTCCTATATTATTTGCGTTTATAATACTAGTACCATCTTTATTATATATCCTAGGAATAAGTTTTATAAACATAAGCTTATTCTAAAGTTTATTAATAAGTTAGGATTTTTATAGGTTATTTATAAAATCATGTTAGCAAATATAAAAATAATATAAAAATAAAAAAAATTTAAAAATGAGTACACTTAACAAAGTACATAAAAATAATATTTATACTAATATTCAAGATATTTCAACTATTAATTTAATAAAAAATAATTTAACAGGCCAAACGGGAATATATTGTATTCTAAACAACCTTGACAATAAAGTATATATAGGTAGTTCTATGAATTTAGCTAAAAGAGTGTTACAACACATTAAAAATACACAATCTAACATATATTTGCAAAATGCAATAAATAAATATAAATTAAAAAATTTTTCTTTGTATATTTTAGAATTTTGTTCAGATAATGATTTAACAAATATTGAGTTAAATGTAGAATTAATAGTTTTGGAACAAAAGTATTTAGATATTTTTGATAACAAATATAATATAAATCCTACTGCAGGAAAATCAAGATTTGGAGCTAAACATTCTGAAGCTACTAAAGAATTATTTAAGAAAATAAGACAAAATAATCCTAATTTTCTTAATAAAACTCATAATCCTGAAACTATCGAGAAAATGAAACTAAGATTAATGGGTTCCAACAATCATATGTTTGGTAAACCTGTTACAGAAGAAAATAAAAAACTAATATCTAAAATGTTTAGTAAAAGTATTTATTTATATGATGCAAATACTTTAAAATTAATTAATAAATATGATAAACACAAGGATCTATTAGAAGATTTAAAAGTTTCATCAAAAACTTTAGTAAAATATAAGGATTCAGGTAAAATATTTAGAGATAAGTACATTTTAACTTACTCATTAATTAAAGAGTAAGAGCATCGTTCCTAGAATACGTTTTGACCAATTAATGTCGTTTTGTTGAACAGTATTATTACCTATATTATTTGCTTTTATTGTATTTATACCTTCTCTGTTATATATTTTAAATATATCATTTATTAATATTAGTTTATTTTAATAAACTTTATTTCATAGCCTTTATTTATAGCTAGCTAACTATGTTTAAGACAAGCTTCTATTATTTTACTTTTTAGTCTTTAGTATTTTTTATAATTGGTGATTTTTTTATGAAAAATAGACCCAAGGACCTAGTCCTGTATTTATAGCTTGCTAAAGCGGGAAGGCAAGCTAAAGCTAGCAAATAAGTTAGAGCTTGCGCCGTAATAAATATTTATTATGTTAAGACTAGCTATACTTTTTTATAAGGTTAATAGGCTTCTAGCTTTTTTTTTATTAAAAAAAGCACTACAAACAAAGTTTTATAATCATGTTCATAATTGTATCCAAATAATATAAAAATTCTTTATTTTATTAAAATGTTATTATCCTCATTATTAACAATACCTTTAATAGGTACAATTATAGTCTCTAGTTTAGATTCATATAAAAATACATCTATTAAATCTATAGCATTAATAACAAGTATAATTAATTTAATTCTTTCATTAATAATATTTATATTATTTAATAGTAGTACTAATCAATTCCAATATATACAAGAACATTATAATGTTCAATTATTTGATATATATTTAGGAATAGATGGTATATCTATCTATTTTATATTATTAACTACAATAATAATGCCTATAGCTTTATTATCTAATTGAGATTCAATTAAAGAAAACGTGAAATCATATTTAATTATTATGTTATTATTAGAAACATTATTATTAGCTGTATTCATGGCTTTAGATATTATGTTATTCTATATTTTTTTTGAAAGTATATTACCTCCTTTATTTATATTAATAGGTATATTCGGATCAGATAATAAAGTAAATGCAAGTTATTATTTATTTTTATATACATTTAACCTTAAGTGTAAAAGAACCAAATTCCGGGGAACTCCTAAAGCTCTAGTAACCAAAGTAATAAGAGAAATTTTATTACTGGCCTGATTAATGACTCAGGGTATGGTAACATCACTAGTTTTCCGTAGTGAAAAGCTATTAAAAGTAGCAGATATATGGACAATCGCGGATCTAAATCATTTTTATTATTCTACACAGAATAATCAAGGTGTAAAAGAGCAACGAGTAGATGGTTCTTCGAATTCTAGAAATTTAGATTTCGTAAAGTGTACTCTAGTCGCAGGGAAACCTGTTTTAGGAAGAAGAATTCATTCTCATTCAGATAATAGTATAATAGTGAATAGTATATTTAAAAGATCTATACATACAACTAAATCTACTTTAGATCCTTATTTTGTTACAGGATTAGTAGAGGCAGAAGGATCTTTTACTATAAGTTTTATAAAAAATGATCGTTATAAAATGGGTTATCAAATTCAAGGTATTTTTAAAATCACTATGCACAAAAAAGATAATGATTTGTTATATCAAGTTAAAGAATTTTTTGAGGGTGAAGGTAGTATAACCAAGCATGGACATACTACTTTACAATATACAGTCAAATCTTTTAAAAATTTAGATAAAATAATAGCTCATTTTGATAAATACCCTTTATTAAGCCAAAAATATGCTGATTATTTACTTTTTAAAGATGCAGTTTTATTAATTAAAAATAAAGAACATTTAAATAGAAAAGGATTTATTAAAGTTCTTTGCATAAGAGCTTCTATGAATTTAGGTTTATCTGATGAATTGCAATTGGCTTTCCCTGATATTCAACCAATATCTAGACCATCCCTTTTAATTAAAAATAATATAAATCCAAATTGAATAGCAGGTTTAGCTAGTGGTGATGGATGTTTTCATATTTCTATACGTAATTCATCTAGTACTAAGTTAGTCGCTACGCACAAATCTGTGGTATTGAAATTCCACATTGTTCAACATAGTAGAGATATTGAATTAATGGAGATGTTAATTTCTAATCTTGGCTGTGGAAAAATTGAATTATTATTAAAACAATCGGCTGTATATTTTGTAGTAGTTAAATTTCAGGATATCATTGAAAAAATAATACCTTTGTTCGATAAATATCCTATTAGAGGGGTTAAAGCTTTAGATTATGCTGATTTTAGAAAAGTCGTAAATCTAATGTTTAATAAAGAACATTTAACTGAACAAGGTCTATCTAAAATTAAATCTATAAAATCTAATATGAAGGCGCTAGCTCGTTAAGAAAATATTAATAAATTTATTATCCGAATTGCCGGTTAGCCGGTATGAATTTTAGTAAATCTAAATTAAAGAAAAGCATATTAATAAACTATACCTATGCTTATAACGTATGAGGTTCATTATTCTTATTATTATCAATATTAAGTATATCATCTATTATGGGTAGTACTGATTTTGATACATTATTTAAATTAAATTTTGAATATACAACACAAGTATTCCTATTTATTGGTATATTTATAGCTTTTGCTGTAAAAACACCAACAATATTTTTAAATAATTGATTATTAAAAGCTCATGTTGAAAGTCCTTTAGGGGGTAGTATAGTATTAGCTGGTAAATCTATGCCAGCTATAAATTTAGCTGTATGCTGGAAAAACCTGAAAAGGTCAATCAGCAGGAAACTGTGTGCTAATTATAGCAAATTAGAAAATATAGAAAAAATACAAAATTGTCCATCAAATATAAAACTAAACAGGATCCCCAGAGGCCACACGCTAAATGCAACTGATTTTTATTCATACTTAGCTGGTTTGATCGAAGGAGATGGTTGTATCTATATACCGAAAAAAGGTGCAGCCACAATTACTATTGTATTTAATAGTAAAGATTTACCATTACCATTATTAATACAAAAAGAAATAGGTCATGGTAATATTTATAAAGTTAAAGGCAAAAATGCTTATAATTATGTTGTTAGTAATTTAGATGGTTTAATTGTAATAGCTAATCATATAAATGGTTATATGAGAACACATAAAATAAATAATTTATATGGATTAATAGAATGAATTAATTTAAAAAGTAAAAAAACTATTATATCTGAAAAGCTTCCATTAGATAACTCTTGTTTATCTAGTAATGCTTGATTAGCAGGATTTATTGAGTCAGACGGATGTTTTTACGTTAGAGTAACTAAAAATAATAACTGTGCTACTTATAAAATAGCGTGTTTATTAGAGTTAGCTCAAAAAACTACTCAAGATAAAAACATGCTAGATATTATGACAAAATTGAGTGAATTTTTATTAACTAATTTAAAATTTAAACAAAAAACTAATCAATACTGAATTAGAACTTCCAATTACCAATCAAATTATATATTAACAACATATTTAAATAAGTTTCCTTTATTTAGTAGTAAATATTTAGATTTCTTATCTTGACAAAAAATATTAAATATAATGATAAAAAAAGAACAGGCTTTGCCTACTAAAAAGTTAGAAGAAATAAATAATCTTAAAAATAATATGAATTCTAAAAGAATTTATTTTAATTGAGATCATTTAAAAAATTTTTATAAGTTGTAAATATATGGTCCCATCTATTATGAAAGTAATAGAGCACCTACTTAATTATTAGTTTAGCTTTAATTAAAGATTTATCATGCCTTGAAAAAGGAGTAGGTCAAGAATACAAAACGATAGTATTAAAATTAAGTTTATATGGTATATTTAGATTAATATTGCCTATGTTACCTAAAGCATCATTAGATTATACATTTGTAATATATACAATAGCAGTAATTACAATAATTTATGCTAGTTTTAGTACATTAAGAACAACAGATATAAAAGAATTAATAGCATATAGTTCTGTATGTCATGCTGCAGTTTATTTAATAGGTGCATTTAGTAATACAATTCAAGGATTAGAAGGAAGTATAATCTTAGGGTTAGCTCACGGATTTGTATCAAGTGGGCTATTTATATGTGCCGGGGGTGTATTATATGATAGAACAGGTACAAGAAGTATATTCTTCTATAGAGGTGTAGCCCAATTAATGCCTATATTTGCCATATTATTCTTTATATTAGCATTAGGTAATTGTGGAGCTCCATTGACATTAAACTTTATAGGTGAATTTATGTCATTATATGGAATAATTGAAAGATTACCTGTATTAGGTGTATTTGCATGTTCATCTATAGTATTTTCAGCTGCATATACAATATATATGTTTAATAGAACAGCATTTGGTGGTTCATTTACTAGATTTTTAGATGAAAGTGTATATGATGTGAATAAAAGAGAATTTATCTTATTATTTATATTAGTAGCATTTACAGTAATATTAGGAATTTATCCTTCTATTATATTAAACGTATTAGATTATTCAATGAATAATTTAATATATAGTGTATAATATAAATATATATATTATATAATTATGACTCTTTATCGCGTATATAAATTATAATATAAAAGTATAATAAAATGCCTCAATTAACACCTTTTTACTATATGAATGAAATAGTATTTGCTTTCGCAATCATTGTAATAGTATTATATATATCATCTAAATATATTTTACCAAGAATAGTTCGTTTATTCTTATCACGTATGTTTATTAATAATATATAATATTATTTTGTAACTTTATTGTTTACTATATTTTTAGTAAACTAAGTAATAAATGCAATAATTCGTTTTCTCAAGACATATATATAATTAGTAGTTCAAACTACTAATGTTAAATCAAAACATAAGAGCTTGCGCCTTCACAGAAATAAGAAGTCCCTTAGATCAATTTGAAATAAGAGATATCTTAAATTTAGAAATATTAGGTGGTAACTTACATTTATCATTAACAAATATAGGCTTATATTTAACAATTGGATGTATATTAGTATTAGGTTTATCTATATTAAGTACTAATTATAATAAATTAGTAAGTAATAACTGATCAATAGCTCAAGAATCTTTATATGTAACAATACATAATATAGTAACAAGCCAAATTAACCCTGGAAGAGGTCAAATTTATTTTCCATTAATGTATACATTATTTGTATTTATTTTAATAAATAATTTAATAGGTATGGTTCCTTATAGCTTTGCATCAACAGGTCATTTTGCATTAACATTTGCTTTAAGCTTTACAATCGTATTAGCAGCTACAATAATAGGATTTAAAGAACATGGATTAAAATTCTTTTCATTATTAGTACCAGCTGGTTGTCCTTTAGTGTTATTACCTTTATTAGTAACAATCGAATTAATATCTTATTTAGCTAAAAATGTATCATTAGGTTTAAGATTAGGTGCTAATATAACATCAGGTCATATGTTATTAAGTATATTAAGTGGGTTTGTATATAATATAATGAATTCAGGAATAATATTCTTTATAATAGGATTAATACCATTAACATTTATAATTATGTTCTCAGGATTAGAGTTAGTAATAGCCTTTATCCAAGCACAAGTGTTTGTAGTATTAGCTTCAGCATATATTAAAGACGGATTAGATTTACATTAATAGGCATAGCTTATAGTTTAATATATTTTATTATGTATAGCTTATAACAATAAAAAGCTAGTCTAATATTGTAAGCTAAATTAATAGGTATCGCTTGCTTGCTTGCTTGCTTGCTTGCTTGCTTGCTTGCTTGCTTGCTTGCTTGCTTGCTTGCTTGCTTGCTTGCGCACAAAAGTATATAAAAAGCTTGCGCTTTAATAGGCTATGCTTATAAAATTAAAGTAAAAGAAAAATTATGTAATTAGGGAAAATTATATAATAATAATATTGAATATAAATATAATAAGATATAAATATTATAATAAGAAATTAATAAAAAGGTTTTTCGTAACTAATATAAATAATGAAAATAATAATTTTCAATTAAAAGGTTCAATTTATAGTTTGCTAATAGTATTAGCTTGGTTAGTTTACTTAACAAGCTAAAGCTAGTAAGTTACAAAACATAATATAGTTTATTTCTTTTCTTTAAAAAATTAGAACATATAGTAATATAGTTGAGTTTGGTGATGGCTCTGATTGAACACTGTCCAAGTGCTTGACACATGCTAATCGAACGTTTTAATTAAGAGTGGTTTAGCTTATCATGTAAGTAATAGGCTTCGCCTCTTCATAATTAAAAAGTGGTGTACAGGTGAGTATAATAATATTTATGCCGGCCTTAGAGTGAAGATAAATTCTTCATATAATAAAGGGATTAAGTATTCCCGCTTTAAGAGGATGATAAATATTTTCGGGATAGGTAGTAGTGAAGGTTATGTCTTCACTAGCCTTAACTCTCGTAGTCGAAGCTGAAAGGTTGATCGACCACATTGGGTCTGAAAAAAGCCCAATGCAAGTTAGTACAGCAGTGAGGAATATTGGTCAATGGCCTAACGGCTGAACTGGCAACTTGGAGAAGTGTTAAGTCTTTATTTTTGTATTGTAATAGGCTACGTTTTAATGAGCTATATGTAAATATAGTGCTTATGCAGAGCTTGCTAACACACAAATTAAAGATTAAATTAGTATTGAATGAAACTTTGTTTATATATCGATAATGACGATATATATATTATGTCTTGACCAATTACGTGCCAGCAGTCGCGGTAATACGTAAGAGACTAGTGTTATTCATCTTAATTAGGTTTAAAGGGTACTCAAACGGTCTGTTTTGCACAAAAGACTAGAGTTATATAGAAGAAGGTAGTACCTTAAGTGTAGAGATAAAATTTTGTTATACTGGAGGGACTTAGAAAAGGCGTAGGCAACCTTCTAAGTAATAACTGACGTTGAAGGACGAAGGCATAGGTCACGAACAGGACTAGTAACCCAAGTAGTCTTTGCAGTCAATGATGAATGCCATAGGTTAGATAAAAATTTAGTCTATAAATGAAAATGTAAGCATTTCACCTCAAGAGTAATGTGGCAACGCAGGAACTGAAATCACTAGACCGTTTCTGACACCAGTAGTGAAGTATGTTGTTTAATTCGATGATCCACGAAAAACCTTACCACAATTTGTATATTTTACAGGAGTTGCACGGCTGTCTTCAGTTGATGTTGTGAAACTGTGGTTTCCATGAATTAACGCAATCCCTTGCTTTATTTTTGTTCGTACAAACTAAGGCTTAGTTAAAGCTATATTTAGTTACTATAAAGCATTTGACCCTATAATTTGGGAAGAAAAAAGGGAGTAAGACAAGTCATCATGGCCTTAATATTGTGGGCTATAGACGTGCCACATAAGCCTATACAAAGAGATGCGAAAATGTGAATTCTAGCAAATCTCCAAAATAGGAAATAAAAAGGATTGTAGTCTGAAATTCGACTATATGAATAAGTAATTACTAGTAATCGTGAATCACCATGTCACGGTGAATATTTATCGGATTGGTACTAACCACTCGTCGCATGCTGAAAGGAGTTTATACAATAAGTTTGCTCTTTTATAGTAAAAAAATAAAATAATTAGATTTTGTATATATTATTATAAAATTCTTCGCATGTATAGCTCTAATTAGTGTTAAGTCGAAATACGGTTCGCGTAGTGGAAGTTGCGCGGGAATAATTGATCCTGAACAATAGATAAGAGAGTTAGCTTAATGCTACTCTTAAGGAGGGTTCCTTTATTGGCAAGAAGGGCTAAACTGTAAATTTAGTACATTATAATGTTTTGAGGGTTCGAATCCCTCGTCTCCTATTAGATCTAGTAACTTAATAGGTAAAGGATTTCCTTGTCACGGAAATAGATGTCGGTTCGATGCTGATCTAGGTCGAGATTAATTTAAAGCACTAGCTTGCGCTATTTTTTTTTTTAACAAAAAAATATAAAGCAGTGATTTAGCTTTAACTCACAGGAAAAATCTCCATTGGTAGGGTAAGACACTTGCTATGTGTTATGTTTTTACATTTAGGTGTTCGATTCACCTTTTTTCCGTTAAAGTTCTTATAGCTCAACGGTAGAGCATAATACTGTTAATATTATGATAAATGTTCGATTCATTTTAAGGACTCATATATAAATAAAGAAATCTTTATTCAGTAAACTTAAGCTAGAAAATTAATAACAAAAAACATGACAAATTTAACAAGAAATCATTTTCAAGATCATCCTTTTCATTTAGTATCTCCTAGTCCTTGACCTTTATATACAAGTATATCATTGTTTACTTTAACTGTAAATGGTGCATTATCTATGCATTTATTTAGTAATAGCTATATAGTGTTCTTTATAGCTATGGCTACAGTTATAGCATCTATGACATTATGATTTAGAGATATTATAGCAGAAGGTACTTACTTAGGGAACCACACCCTTGCTGTACAAAAAGGATTAAATTTAGGTGTTATATTATTTATAGTATCTGAAGCTTTATTCTTTGCAGCCATATTCTGAGCATTCTTCCATAGTGCATTAACACCTACAGTAGAATTAGGAGCTCAATGACCACCTATGGGTATAGAACCTGTAAATCCTTTTGAATTACCATTATTAAATACAGTTATATTATTAAGTAGTGGTGCTACTATAACATATGCTCATCATTCTTTAATAAAAGGTGAAAGAAAAGGTGCTATATATGGAAGTATCTTTACAGTAATATTAGCATTAATATTCACTGTTTTCCAAGGTATAGAGTATTCAGTATCATCATTTACTATTAGTGACGGTGTATTTGGTACATGTTTCTTTTTTGGAACAGGGTTCCATGGATTACATGTTATAATAGGTACAATATTTTTAGCAGTAGGTCTATGAAGAATTATATCATATCATTTAACAGATCACCACCATTTAGGTTATGAAGCAGGTATATTATACTGACATTTTGTGGATGTAGTTTGATTATTCTTATATGTATCAATGTATTATTGAGGTTCTTAATATAGAAACTTAAGATATTTATCTTAATAATTATTATTAAGATAAGCGGGTATAGGTTAAAGGTAGACTTTTCGCTTTCCACCCGAAATGTGTCAGTTCGATTCTGACTACCCGTATATTTAATATTATAATATTATATTATATCTTTTTAACCAGTTATAAATTAACTATGATTTGATCTATACATGAATATTATTTTTCAGGTTATACTGTAGAATTCTTAGATATATTAAGTGTTATAGCAGTATTATTTGGTATAACAGTAATTATAAATAAAAACCCTATAGGTTCTTTATTATTTTTAATAGGGTTATTTGCTTCAATTTCAGTCTATTTAATATTATCAGGATTAACATTTATTGGTTTTTCTTATTTAATAGTATATATAGGAGCAGTATCTATTTTATTCTTATTTATATTAATGCTTATTAATATAAGAACAAGTGAATTACAAAGTAATAATGTAAATAGTATACCTTTAGCTTTATTTATAGGTATATTATGAAATTACAGCTTATTCCAATTATTACCTTATACTTTATCAATAAATACTAATAATTGATTATTAGGATCTTATAATTATAATAATATATTACCAACTGTCAATAACATCGATACAAGTAATATAATGTTTGTAACAAGTAATAACTGAGACGGTACAATGACAGAAACAAGTCATATTTCAACAATAGGAAATATATTATATACATCATATAATATGTGATTATTCTTATCAAGTATTATATTATTATTAGCAATGACGGGTGCTATAATAATAACAATAAAACAAGACAGTAGAAATGAGTAAAAATTTCTAATAAAAAAGGTCTGCGCTAGTTATAACACAATGAAATATATATACCATTTATCTCTTGGCTGAGCTTTCTCCTATTTTTTATAAAGGATAATCTACATTTTCAGCGTATATAATTTGCGCACAAAAATAATAGAGCTTTAGCTACGCTAGCTATTTTTCAAAACAGGTTGAATAGTAATTTGCTATAAAGAAAATAGCACTACAAAATAAAGATTATTTGACTAAAGAAGGAATAGATTCTTTAAAAATGGGTTATAAAAAAATATAAAGGAGATAGTCCGGGATTTCTACTTGTTAATTGACACGAAGTAGAAACTAAGAAGTCGGAAGAATATGAATACAGAGCTTGTGCGATTTATAGCTTGCGCATGAAAAAAAAAATATAAATTATCTATAATTAATATAATAAGGTGCTATAGTAATAATTATAAAAAAGAAAACAACTAATATGAAATAAAGCTCTTTATATACGGAATAGGTATAGCCTATTACAGCTAGGTAAACTAAAACTATAGCATTTTTAAAGCTAACATAAGCGGCTTCGCATAAATGGTAGAGGAATTAGTTCAATTGGTAGAGCATTTGTTTTACACACAAAAAGTTGTAGGTTCGAATCCTGCATTCCTTAACAAGATTCCTTAGCTTAATCGGTAAAGCATATTATTGATAATAATAAGTTCTGCGTTCAATTCGCGGAGGAATTATTGTTAGCTTGCTCGCCAAGTTAAGCAAGCTAGAGAATTGGCCGAGTGGTTTAAGGCGATAAGTTTGAGTTTTATTAGGTGATAAACCTGCATCCGTTCGAATCGGATATTCTCTGAAAGAGTATAGTTTAATAGGCAAAATACGAATCTTCAACCTTCAGGTTCTTGGTTCAAATCCAAGTACTCTTGTATAATAAATTCGGATTAGGGCCGGGCGGTCAGGCACTTCGTTTGGGACGGAGATTAGTTATGTTCGATTCATAATAATCCGAATATTAGAACATTTAGAAAT